TTAGATAAAAAAAAAATTTCAATTATTGAATTATTCTTCAATTTAATACGCATTTAATACAAACCTACTCCTAATAAAATAAAAAAGAAATAAGATAAACATTGGATGAAAGGTTTATTCTCCAAAATATATGAATTTGCTCTGTTTTGCTCGCACAATGTTTTATTTGTCATGGAATTAAATAAAATTCGCAATACGACAAGAGCCAATAAAAAAAAATTGAAGGGATTCTAAGTATTTTTGCATGCCCGCGAGATAAAACAGGATAGAACTCTGTCAATTCTTTATTATCTCGAATAGACACGTAATCTTTAAATCTAAACGAATCACGCTCCTTCATATACATCAGGAGTCCATTGATGAAACGGGAATAAAGACAATTTGAAAGCTGTTCCGGCTGTAATAAATGCAGCGGAAAAATAAATTATAGGGACATAATGATTTAATTTAATTCCGGCAACTATTGCATCAAGCTTAAGCTGTCCACCAGAAAGTCCATACAATAAAGAAAAACCATATAGTAAAAGAGATGAACTCACTCCACTCATCAATAAGAATTTCATACTTGCCTCATTTGATCTTACATCCAGTTTAGTATATCCGGATAAGAAACAAGAGGATAAGGCCAGAAATTCCAAGGACACATAAATACTTATCAAATCATTTGCATAACTCAGCACCATCCCAGCCAAACCTGCGGACAATTCAAACAATAGAAATTCTGTCAAAGCCGTTTTTGAACAAAGTATATAATCAGCAGACGAAAGAACAGATAGTAACGAACGAAACAGTAGAAAAAATCTGAATATATTGTTAAAATTATTAATATGAAAATGTTCATAAATATTTGGAAATTGCCATTGACACAACAAGACACCCACACTGATTGACGTGGATATTATAAAAATATTATAGAGTAATATTGTATTTTTTTCCCTAGATAATAAGTCGATTACTAGTATTGCAATTAAGGTTAAAGCTATAATAACTTCTGGTAGAATTGGCACCGTAATAAGATTAACGATTAATTGTGGTATAGACAAATTGATATCATTCGTGGTTAAATTCGGAGTAATTTTTGAAATTAGGTTATTGGTCTTATATTTCTTCTTAAGAAAAAATTAACGCTTAAATACTTCCATATCTACGTAATTGCAAAGAGTTCATCAACGAAATACAAATATGTAATGAAAAGTTATAAATCAGTTGGTAATTTTAAAAAAACCGGATTCACCCAAAATCTGGGCTATATTTTCTTATTAGAATTTAAATCTAATATCTTTAATTGGACAAACTTAGTTAAAACAGAACGGATCAAACTTAGACGCCAAAATCTTTGATTCTTTAAAGATTCGAGTTTATTAGACAGAAGAAAATGATTCCGTATATCTAGGTTGAATTTCCGTCGTAGAATATGATGTGCTATACCTCCATGTTTACTAGATAACGTACTACCACACGAAATCTGTAATATATATCTCAATTTACGCAATTTACCCCGGCTTGTTGAAGCTCCGTAATACAACAAAAAGACTTGCCAAAGCTGTACAAATCTATCCAGAATCTCGTCATCTGTTAAAACAGTCCATGCTGATTTACCAATTGGACGCCCATTACTCTCACAAAAATGTTGCTTTGCCAATAACTTAATTATGATTAAAAATGGAATATTAGGATAAAATCTCTCCTCATTCAAAATACTTATACGCAAATCCGTCACAGTTTCGACCCGAACATATTTCGATACAAATTGTGCAATTGAAGTATAACCCATAAATGAGACACAGCTAACGGATAATAGCTCAAGATGTACTTGATCAAATCTCGTTATGTAGTAAAAGTTTTGTTTGAGAAGTACTGAGAAATAATAAAACCATTTTCTTACAAAATAGCAAGTTCCTCTAGAAGCTATAATAAAATCTTTTTTATACCTTACATAATGGACGCACAAACCTTGGTTGAAAGAAAAGTCAGTACTTAGCATATTTGACTCAAAAGAATATGTAGGAACGTATCTCGCCTTTTGAGTAATGTTATAACGATCAATAGATATAGAATGATTGACTCGCGCCTGTTTCCACGGACCCAGTAGAAGTAAATCGATATTATAAATATAAAAATTTCGAAGTAGAGTGTCAATCCCGCTTTTTCTTTTTTCTTTAGCAGTTCTTCTACAAAGACTTTTGTCTCTATAATAGATTATTCTTAACAAATGTAGAAATAAAACATCTTGAATTTGTCGTCGAAACAATCTAATTAAAGTTTCCAAATGGATATTCTGTGGTAAATTCGTTTTTAAAACATAATTAGATTTTGGAAAACGATCTTCCAAAAAAAGAAATATCAAATGAATTGACTGCGACGTTTTTAAGATACTTTTTGTTTGATTACTGATCTGATTGAGGAGAGATACACCTAGAGCCAAACACATCATTCGTAAAAGTGATTGAAGATACAAATTTCTATCTAAATTATCCATTTAATTTCGGACAAATCCTGAATTATCAGTTTTCAAATAATTAAAATCACGCACGTTATCAATTAAACGCTTGATTGCCACTGTACTCCATGACCCGGAAATTAAATGGATGTCTGGCCCTTTTGATCGTTGTTTACCATTTACAAAATAAAAGTTTTCATCAAATAGAAGAAAAGATGGATATAAAAAACAATCTCTTATATTATCAAACTCATCGTTTTTCTGTGATGCATCGATTTTGGCAAAAGATCCATAAGTAGCTTTCGTCGCGGTAACTCCCAGAGTTTGGTTTGTTTGATACGAGTTTTTTACAATAAAATTGACATTATGTTTACAAATACTTTTTTATATCTCAGAATTTGTTTAGATTTAAAGATCTAGTCATTCAACTAATAAAAATATTGCTAAGTTAATACAAGAAATAGTAAGTATCTCTCGATACAGTAGATACTTACTATTTTAGCCATCAACAATTGGATGGACATCCAACAAAAAACAAAAAAAATATTACCAATTAAATAGAATTGAGTTGGTAAGTTTGCAAAAATTGCCAAACTTTTTCTTTTTCAGAACACAAGTAATGCTAATTACCAGAAATGAACTAATCTGCAAACTCTTATATACAATTAGAGTAAAGCTTTGAAAAGATTTTTCTTTGATATCAATCTTGGTTTTTTATAGAAATTTATTAGTTTATAAATTCCCGCCTTTGCTCCATTTTCTTATTGCATCCTTAATACTCTTTTCAAAATTGCTTGTTCTAAAATAAGTTTTGATGAAGAACAAATAGTCTTTCCTGAACAATATGCTTCTCAACGGAATGACAAAGACAACATAGAGGTATAATACGAGGAAAAAAGATGGGTAATACAAAAACATCTGAAAATATCTATAAAGTAAGCCCGTTAGAGTCTCCTAAACTATTAAATTTTTTTAGCTTCTTTTAATTTATCAAATCTTGATTTTTATTCCAAGAAATCGGTTTGAATTCGTTCAGATAATTTTGCCCGTTTCATAATGTCACGAACAGTTTTTGTTAATTTAGCCCCCTTTTCACACAAAGTAGTAATAGCCAAAAGATCTAGCTGAGTCTCCTCTTTGATGGGATTGTAAAACCCAACTTCTCTAATAACCTTACTTTCTCGACGAGATCGAGCGTCAACCGCAACTATTCGGTAAGTCATTTATCGAGATAGGTATATGCATAGATTAACCCCCCCGTAAAACCGCATGAGAAAATTTCAATTCGTACGGCTTGAAACGTAACTCCAGTTGAGTGGATAAGTAAAACTACTTTTTACTTTTAGTTTCCGACATGGAGACTGTAACCTTCGTCGAGTTATCTTTTTGTAAATCATTGTCCGATATAATTGAAAAGAATCTACTGAGTAGTACGAATAGGGTGAAGCAAAACACTTACGTCCTCGCCTGCTCTATTTCTCCACTATTAAATAGAATATATTATTTCGGGTAGATTTTTGACATTCCCTCGTTTCTAGATTTATTTTGAGAATCCTTAGGTTTAGGCCTAGACCCAGGGCTTTTCATTTTTCTCATATTGAGAGTCAGTAGCAACATAACTTATCTCCACCAACCCCTCAAAATTAGAGAAAAGAAAAAATGCTAGACTGATGAAACTTAGCCGCTCTTTTTTGTATAAATAACCATAGATACTTGTTCTTTTTTTTGAAATGTATAAATGAAAAGATAAATAAATCCTTCGAGTTTCATTAGTAATGTGTTTTAGTAAATGTCGAAGGGAAAAGCCTTGTTCTTTGGAAAGAACCGGTGGTTACTTAATTCCACGAAAACCATCTAAATGTTCGAGTCACCCGTTGCTTTCTACCATGTCGTTTTAGGCGTAATCTTACCATATTTTATTTTTGAATCCAAAAATCAAAGCTTTTTCATTGTTATATACTTCATTGTTAATATTCTCTCGTTTTGGTAGCGTCAATTTTTAATATCAAAATACGTAGTGCATCCCAGAATTAATCTGAATTTGATGACCTGAAACCTATTCTGAAGGATTAACTTTGATGGATTAATCGAATCTAAAAGCTTGACTTCTCTTTAGCTGCATACATGACATCCAGTGTGATTTCCAAGATATTATTTTCTTTTGCAAAAATCTCGGTATTTCGTCTAATTTTTCCCCTTACAAAACCGGGGATTTTTTTCAATTCCGACTCAGCTTCGGCAGCCCAATAAATGTCTTCCCTATTTACTGATAGGGACTTAGTGTTTACTCCTTTGGTATCATGTCCTCCAAAAACGTCTGGTGAATGATCTTCCATACCCAGATTGAATGAGTTATAAATTAGGTCTGATATTTGATTGGTTCCCTCGTAACCAAGAAAGGGTCGATATCCCGGAGGGAAATTCTGAATATGAACTGGTGAAGAAATAACCCCACACGGAATATCAATACGTTTACCGATATGACGTTCCATTTGAGTTCCAAATATGGCAGAAGGATCAATACGAGCTATCATATTCCCAATTTTGGTGTGATCCTCCGTAATTATTATTTCATCACACAAACCTTGAACCTGCTCATTAAACCATTCAGCATCATGCTTGCAATACGTGCCTGAACAACTTACACGAATTCCCATTTCTTTAACAAGTATTTTAGTGATTGAAGCGGCATGAGTTGCATCGCCGGAAACCGCTGCTTCTTTTCCAGCCAGATTTTGACAATCAATCGACTTTGAAAACCAAGCTGCTTGAGAAACAAATTTAGTTTGATTTTCAATATATAAGTCGTAATTGAGTTGTTTTCCTAGTAACACAGAAGCCCATAAATTTAAAAGTTTCCCAATCCGTGCAATAAAATCAGCTGTATTTAAGAGACCCATTGGAGGTTTCGATATAAAAGGCATTCCATATTCTTTCTCCAAAAAAGTTGCTGACATCAAACCCATTTCCCGATAAGGGACTATATTAAACCAAGCTCTTGGTAAATCCCTTAGATTTATAAGGAATTCTCCTTCTGGGATTATTTTATTAATTGAAATTCCCAGTTCTCCAAGCAGACGTTTCAATTCACGACAGTCATGCTGATTATGAAACCCTGGTGTAGAAATTCCTATAATATTTGCCGAAGGCATATTTGTCAAGGACCGATTTAAGTTGCCTTCTTGACGAGCTTTGTTTAAGAAATGTCGAACTATTTGATCTAAGGTTTTATCCGAAGCTTGAAGTTCGTTAACTCGGTAATGATTAACATCTGCGAGAATTACATCAGACTCAGAATACAAAGAAGCTCGATCTACAAAATTTTGTAGATCTTCCTGCAGGATACTAGAGGTACATGTGGGTGTCAAAACAATTGAATCGGGGCGTTATTCCTCATCTTTTCGGCTTATATTATTTACAACCTTATCCCGAGATCCACGCGCTAACACGTGACGATCTACTACACTAGCAGTTACTGGGGTAAAATCTCTTTCCCTTTCCAACATAGAGCGCATTACGTTGAAGTAGTCATCTCCCAAAGGGGCATGCATTATTGCATGTACATTTCTAAAAGAACTGGCTACCCTTAAGGTACCAATGTGAGCGGGTCCAGCATACATCCAATAGGCTAATTTCGTAATTTGATTCTACTAGTTCGTCGTTTCGCATCCTGAAGAAATCTATTGCTACATGTAGCTTGTCGTCATAATATAATTTGTAAGATCGATTGGAAGGACTATTTCTTAATCCTTGGAACCAAAAATCAGCCCTCTCGTCCCCTTTTTCCCTTCAACCTGGGACGGAAGGATTCGAACCTCCGAGTGACGGAACCAAAACCCGCTGCCTTACCGCTTGGCCACGCCCCACAATTAATTGTTAAACTAACTATCTCATTCTTGGGCTTTTCCGTCAACCGTTTAATCTTGCTTATCGGTTCAACTCCCCGAGCGAGTTGAAAGAGGAAAAGCTGGAATGGATGAATTTTGCAGGTATTTCCTGAAAAATGACTCACGCGTTGACGCGAAGTTTGGTTCGACACAAAATTGCTCTTCTGATATCTAATTATTCAAATAGCAGAATATATAATTATACATAGTCCTATTTATCTATATAGCAGTAAATACATATATAAATAGACGTCCGACAGGTTCACTAATAAACCAAGGGTTGAAGTGTAACCATGTCGAAAAAGAATTACTTGTTAAACTGTTGGAGAATAGAAATGATTCTTTTGTATAACATTTATCTAGAAAACCCTCTTCACTTAATAAACAGTGCTTCTTTCGCTAAGTTACCCGAAGCTTATGCCATTTTTGATCCAATTGTAGACGTAATGCCAGTCATACCGGTGTTATTCCTTCTTTTAGCTTTTGTTTGGCAAGCCGCAGTTAGTTTTCGCTAAACTAAATCATGGGATAGAAATTAAATCACTATTGATTTAATTTCTCATATTCTTTCCGGGGTTGCCTTCTTTCTTCCTTCGGAAACAACTTGAGCAGAAATGGGGCAGGAATAAGGAAGGGTCAATTTTCAACAATCAAATAGAATATGTGTTTTGCCAAAATGAATATCAACTCCTTCATATGCGGCATACAAAAGAGGAATCTTGATGCAACGGCGTATTAAATGATGTTTTTTCTTTGTTTGTTGTAACTTATTTGGAATTGATAAGCATCAATTCATTATTAAATTGAACATTTCACTGAATTTTATTACTTCCTAGCAAAGGGGGCGGGAAAACCAGATGTGCTGGTCGTCAGACAAAGTAGCAATTAGTTTGTTGCGTAAAGCGTTTTATCACTACAAAGCGTTTTATCGCTACTTTGATCATTACTAGCTGATACCAATATTCCACATCAATTGGTGAAATAGAATAAGATATCTTTCTTTTTGAATAGGCTAGGATGGATAAGATGGGGATTTTGAAAAAGAGTTCTTTTTAATTTCACATTTTTAGCTCTAATTAAATTATAGACTTCACCTCACTTCTAATTTATAGATACGGAGTTACGTCATGCTTAGCCTTAAACTTTTTGTCTACACAGTGGTTATTTTCTTCGTTTCGCTTTTTGTGTTTGGATTTTTATCAAACGATCCTGGACGAAACCCTGGCCGTAAGGATTGAGTACAAAATTCTCCGATTGTTTGTAGTACCTGTAAAACGGACTCCTAGCTCAATTTAATTAATTGACCATTATACAAAAGGAGAAAAAGCAAAAGGAGAGAAAGGGATTCGAACCCTCGGTACATATAAATTGTACAACGGATTAGCAATCCATCGCTTTAAACCTCTCGGCCATCTCTCCGAGAGACTTACAGTCTCTTTTTCTTTTTATTTTAACATAGATGTAAGATGGGAGTCTATGTGGCTTTCCGTTTATGACAAAGTATGAATAGGAAACAATAGACTAAATTAGAGAATTACAACTGGTAGGCAAATTCCATAAGATTCTCATAAAAACTTGAGTACTAAAGCAATTTTTTTTTCTGACCGGAACCCTTTTTTCTGTTATTCAGTCGCAGGAACGGACTGGGGGTTATAAGAAAACATTGGATTTTTAGGAATATCCTGTCAAATAGGACTTTCAAAGAAGAATTGATAACTTCTCAAAAAGTTACATTTCAATATTTTACATCCCAACCGGAGTTGAGTTGAACAAGTCACTTCTTTCTCCTCCAAACCAAACTGAATCAATTAGCAATACTAGTAACGAATGAGCAATCCTATTTGACTTGGAAACGCTAATTCACGATAGCAAGAGAGGTCCAAATGGATTTCGCAATTTTTTTGCCTTTCAATATAGATATAGGCGAGGCGGAAGAATTAGATTAACGTACTACCAACTCGTAGTAGCTACCTACAGTGATCAGAAGGATATCCCAGTTGATTCCAACAAAAATCTAATATTATTTGATTTAAATATGATTGGAATAATAGATATTTCTATCCACCTTTTCTAAATAAGAAATCTCTAAAAGAAATAAAATAACTCGAAGGAGAGGTAATGAATCTAGAAATAATTACGCAACTTGCTGTTCTGACGCTGGTAGTTATATCAGGACCGTTAGTAATTGCATTACTAGTTGCCCGTAGAGGCAATCTATGAGATTTTCGACAATTTCTCAGGCTTCAACGCATATATAGTGATTCAATTCATAGGGGGGGTGCTCTGCTCCTCCTATATCGATACAAATCCGAAGATTTCAATCCGTATCACCCATCAATGGACAGAGAATTCATACAGCAGCTATAATGTAACTATATCTTGGCGGGTATAGTTTAGTGGTAAAAGTGCGATTCGTTTCATAGTGATTTCAGTAGTTGAGGGATCTTTCAAACGGAATCTCAACAGAAGTAACTAAAAAGCTTTATTTTTACATAAGTGAATTATGTATCTCTCCACTCTTTTTTTGACTTCAGGATAAGATTTATCAATCCCGTTACTCACAAAACTTGAAAACTAGAAAAGTTGGTAACGAAGCAGAATTTTCTCAGCACCCAAAATGAAAAAAGTTGGGTTACTTTATACCTCCAAAAAAGACAAGAATCTATGGGTAGACATCTAAAATATTTGTCTCATCGTTACTAAACGTTGGTGAAAACATAAATCCGAAATCCGAAGAGGGAAGTCAAAACAAAGAAATCCCGGTTTGCCGGGATTTAGAAGCACTTACTCACTTGGACAGTATCCACTGATTCAACGACTCGGTGAGAAATATTTCCCTAAAGATTTGGGGACATGAAAAAAAAAAATAAGGAACGAATTAAAGGAAAGAAACGATAGTAATAATTTTTCTTCCAAAGGATCATCTAAAAAGTATATGCCTGAGATGCAGACAAAACTAACATAGATGGTATGGACAGCTCTTGTTTCTCAAAGAGCGGATTTTGTTAGAAAAAAGAATATATATATATATATAATATATAGGATTACTTCTTTTCTTGGTCTTGGGCAAATCCCAACTGAAATTAAACCAATTTTTTTTTTTTTTCCTTTTCATAAAGGAGCCGGATGGGCGGAAACGTCCAAGTGCGGTTCTGAATTAGCGGCGCCGCGTCCTTTTGTTCATTGGCGTCGACTATAACCTTTAGCCTTCCAAGCTACTGATGCGGGTTCGATTCCCGCTACCCGCTAATAATTATGCTAATGACTGATAATGGCTAGTCTCGTATGAACTGAATGAATATTCTATCCGTTATTCTATCCGTCGACTATGTTATGAACAGACAAAGACTTTTGTCTGTTCATAACATAGTCGACGGATAGAATAACGGATAGAATAAGCGAGTACTTACTGGAGACAGCGGAGTAAAAAAAAAAGACACGTCCATAGCCTAACGGATAGGGCAGAGGTCTTCTAAACCTTAAGTATAGGTTCAAATCCTATTGGACGTATTTCTATGCAAAATAAGACTTCATCCAGGAGAACCAGTTGAATAATTTTCAAAGTAATTCTGTAATGGAAAGTACAAAAATTATTTTCCTTGCAATAAGAAAACCTCTATTGACTCCTTGATCGCTTCTTTTAAAATCATTTCAGCTTTTTCAGTAGACACCTTTGTCGAGCGAATAATTTCACCAAAATTGGGTTTGTTGGTTGTTACATATTCACGCAGCTGAACCAAGAATCGTTTTACTTGTTCAACATCTGATACGTCTAAATATCCATTGACTCCGGTGTATATAGTAGCTATCTGTTCCTCCACCGATAAAGGAGCTGACTGAGATTGTTTAAGCAGCTCACGCAATCGCTGTCCCCTAGCTAATTGATTCTGAGTAGTTTTATCAAGATCGGAAGCAAATTGGGCAAAAGCCTCTAATTCTGCAAATTGTGCTAATTCCAATTTTAATTTGCCAGCTACTTGTTTCATAGCTTTTATTTGAGCCGCAGAGCCTACTCTAGACACAGAAATACCTACATTGATCGCTGGTCGAATTCCGGCGTTAAATAAATCTGCTGATAGAAATATTTATCCATCGGTAATAGAAATAACATTGGTAGGGATATAAGCCGAAACATCTCCCGCCTGTGTTTCAACTATGGGTAAAGCTGTCATGCTGCCCTCACCTAATTGGGGACTTAACTTGGCCGCCCTCTCCAAGAGACGAGAGTGTAAATGAAAAACATCTCCAGGATATGCTTCGCGTCCGGGCGGTCTTCTCAATAGCAAAGACATCTGTCGGTAAGCTTGGGCTTGTTTAGAAAGGTCATCATAGATAATAAGAGTATGCTGTTTACGATACATGAAATATTCGGCTAAAGCTGCTCCCGTGTAGGGGGCAAGATATTGTAAAGTGGCCGGAGAATTCGCGGTTTCTGAAACTACAATGGTGTATTCCATGGCGCCGCGCTCTTGAAAAGTGTCGACTACCTGAGCCACAGAAGAAGCCTTTTGACCAATAGCTACGTATACACATATAACATTTTGGCCTTTTTGGTTTAAAATTGTATCTGTAGCGACTGCCGTTTTGCCAGTCTGTCTATCCCCAATAATTAATTCTCGTTGACCACGACCGATAGGAATCATCGAGTCAATCGCAATCAAACCTGTTTGTAGGGGTTCATACACAGAGCGTCTTGAAATAATTCCTGGAGCGGGAGATTCTATTGATCTAAACTCAGAAGCTGGGATTTGACCTTTACCGTCGATAGGTTGAGCCAACGCATTTACGACACGGCCTAAGAACGAACCACTGACCGGTATTTGGGCGATTTTTCCTGTCGCTCGTACGGATCCACCTTCTTGTATGGTTAGACCATCGCCCGTCAGTACGGCCCCAACATTATCAGATTCCAGATTCGAAGCAATACCAGCTGTACCATCTTCGGATTCCACCAATTCGCCAGCCATTACTTTGTTTAGTCCATGGATACGGGCTATCCCGTCTCCTACTTAAGGTACAGTACCGATGTTAACAACTTCTACTTCTGGACTATAACCTTCGATTTGTTTGCGAATGATGCTGCTAATTTCATCAGGTTGGATGTTTATTACCATTTTTGCCAAAGAAAAAAAAAAGTATTACTGCGGGAAAGAAAGGAAAAAATGAAACCTGTTCCATAATGAAATGGAGTATAAGAGTTGTTTTTAAATAGATTTATTTGCCATTGCTCTTAGTAGGCCAATGTGATAATCAATTACTTGCAGATGTAACTCATTAGTTAGACGCCTGTTCAAGCTCTCTAGAGCTCTTTCGGACGCTAATCGAGAAACTTGCTGTCGAACTTGCTCACTGGCTCGTTGCTTCTCAAAACGAATAGCATAGTTTTTAGTATCTTCAAGACCATCTAAATCCTTATCAGCCGCATCTACAAGATCTCGGCGTTCTTTATCCATCTGCGTAAGCCCACTGATGCGAATCTCATCTGCTTTTATTTCCGCCTGTTTCAATCGAATGCGAGCCCTCTGAAGTTTCTCAGTAGCTTCTGCCTGACGCTCCTCCGCATCTTGGATTGTGTTCGAAATTGCTCTTTCACGATTTTCTAAAAAATTGATCAATGAAAGTGGATTATAAATCTTCAGATTTTAAAGACTAATGATCTCTTCCCAAACCGGATATGGATCTTTTAATCCATCCGGCTTTCCTACCCGCTTCTCGCAAAAGGTTGGATTGCGAAATCTAATAAAATTGCACGGGCTTGCCTCCTATTTGTTGTTTGGTAAAATTTACCTCGACTAAGAGGCTATAACTAATAATTGGAAAATACAAAAATGGAAGCTCTCCCAAACAATTATTTAAATCATTTGGAAGCCGATTCTTCCAAGTAGTATTCGTCTTTAATGGGTTGTCTATTCAGCAAATTTAGTCCTGGTTTGAGACAGATCAACTCTGATATATACCTCTCCAGAAATTTATCTCCAGAAGTGACGAAATTTAAAACATTCTCGATACGAGTGTCATATAGCGAGTTAGACATTCTGGGTTGCAACTTGAGTTACGAAATGGGAGAAAGAAAACCCCAGATTTGCTAAGACTTCAAGCCTTTTGACTTTAACCATACTGACGAAATCCCGACAATTGACTGATGAGAAGCAGGGTTTGGTTTCACCAATTAAACGAAATGCTTTGGTTCTTGCATAAAATTAATATTCATTTGCATGTAATTCGTCGGGATTTTGCACCTTTTTATTTTACACTCCTTGGATAATCTAGGTGCAACTGAGACAATCAGTTCTCCTACTCAGATATACTACGACTCGCACACACCCCCTTTCCATAATAAAACAATATACCTAATACCAGGATCAAGTTAATCAAGTTTATCTCAAATATATTAGTGTTTAAACTGATACCTGTGGCGAAAGGCCACAAAAGCGAGGGGGTGATGATCTCACTTATACTTCTCGTATTCCTTTCCCTCCTTGAAGGTGTTACGAAATCTGGGAAATTTCTGATCCAGCCTAGTCAAATTTAACAAGATTCGGAGAATAGACAAAAAAACGATGAGATAAACAAGTTGGGTCAGTTATCTCATCAACGATTGGAGGTTTCCCTGCTTCCTTATAGATTTTTACACTTATTGCTACTAAGTGAGGAAAATATAAGTGAGGCTGGGGCTTGGTCATAGAAAGAAAGAGGCAATTTATCTTTTTTTTTTCCAAGCCCCCTTCCATAAAAACCGATTGAATAGCTTTTCCTATTGAGAAATGCTATGGTTTGAGGATGGGCGGGAGTATAGTCAATCAATTCTTATTTTTATCTATTTAGGACAAACGAAACGTTTTAAACAAACGGATTTGCAAACAACGGGGCTGGAGCTACAACTAATCCATAAATTGTCAAAGCTTCCATGAAAGCCAAGCTCAATAATAGAGTGCCTCGTATCTTACCTTCTGCTTCTGGTTGTCTTGCTATACCCTCGACCGCCTGACCTGCAGCAGTTCCTTGGCCAACACCGGGTCCGATCGAAGCGAGGCCTACAGCTAACCCGGCAGCAATAACAGAAGCGGCAGAAATCAATGGGTTCGTATTAGTCTCCTCCTATTTTTTACGTTATTTGATCTTGCTTGTCTCGCTGAATAGCAAAAACATCTGATTCAGCAAAAATTTGTTAATGAATGATCATTGGGAAATCAGATTTCCATGAACTTAATTGCAACCAGTTTTATGATTCAATAGCTGCTGGTTAATTCTCAATCAGAAGTACGGAAAAAGCGGATAAAAAAAAAAGAAGCATCTATATGATTTGCATCTAAACGTCGATCGATAAGGTTATTATTTTGACTGAAATAAGTATCCCAACTAGATCAAAAAATCTTGAGTAGTGGATATTAATAATATTCATTTACTAAACCACATCTATTCCAAACCCAGCAGCAGTAAGATCTAATAACTTTTGTTGTGTTATAAGCTAAACAGAACTAAGATCTGACATAATGGACTCAAAAAAGAAGCATATAGAAAAAGAGAATTTGCCTAATCCTTTTGGAAAACATTTAAAACCGGTGTCAAAAATATCCAAGTCTTTTTTTTTTTACAATTTAATTCAAATCGTCTCTAGATACTGTGTATACAGGGGAGTTCTGACTACTTTCACAGCTACTAAAAATGTTGGGAAAAAAAAAAGGGGGTGGGGGGGAAAGCGCGGGTCTCGTGCTGTGGTATCATAATACCACAGAAATTGCCCTTTTTCACTACAACGCGCGCGCTAAATTATCCTTGAATACATCTTTTTCTTTTTTATGATTGAATTGAAATTATATATCACTTTGATTAGTGATGACCTTCTGTAGATTCCCCAATATAAGCTGCAGCTGAAGTAGCAGAAATTAAAGCTTGTATGGCGCTTGTGAACAACCCCAGAGGCATCATAGGGACGGGAACAATTAGGGGTACTAGAGAAACAAGAACAGCTACTACCAACTCGTCAGCTAAGATGTTCCCAAATAATCGAAAGCTAAGCGATAAAGGTTTGGTAAAGTCTTCCAAAATATTAATAGGTAATAATACCGGAGTTGGCTGTATATATTTACCAGAGTAACTGAAACCCCTCTTATGTAAACCCGCGTAGAAATGTGCTACTGATGTAAGCAAGGCTAGTGCAACAGTTGTGTTTATATCGTTCGTAGGCGCAGCTAGCTCCCCGTGGGGTAACTGAATGATTCGCCAAGGAAACAAAGCACCCGACCAATTGGAAACAAAAATGGATAAAAACATCGTTCCAATAAATGGGACCCAAGGACGATATTCCTCCTCTCCCATCTGGGTCCTGGTTAAATCTCGAATAGATTCAAGAACATACTCAATAAAATTTTGGATACCAGTCGGTATTGTTCGCAAATTCTTGATAGTCGCAGCGGGTAAAACTAACAATATTGCTATAACGACCCGAGAAGTTATAAGAACCTGTGCGTGAACCTGAAAGTTTCCTATTTGCCAGTAAAAATGTTAACCTACTTCTACACTCGAAACTTGATGAAGATTATAAATATTACAAATTTGCAGTTGCTCAATTGGCATAATACCCCCCTCTCAGTGAAGAGCAGAATTATCTAAAATATTTATCATTATAAAGATTTATTAAGGAAATAGAAGCACGTTGTTTTGTTTTGTCATCAAAACGTACAAAATAGTAATTTGCATAATTTCTTGAAATAGTTTTTATTTTTTTGTCAAAATTGAAGGTAGTGCTGATGAACTATCAGCCTTTTTTTCTTTCCCCATTAAGTTGACTCTGAGACCTTCAAGTTTGAACGACCTTCGCAAATAGCTAATGCTGATTTATCTAATATCCATCGGATCGAGGATCTCGCATCATCATTACCAGGAATTGGAACATCTACAAGATCTGGATCACAATCTGTATCGACAACACAAATAGTCGGAATACCTGGAATACTGCATTCTTTGAGAGCGATAGATTATTCGTGTTGATCGGTAGTTATCGCAATATCGGGTGAATCTGACATATATTGAATTCCGCCTAAAGATTTTTTTAACTTAAACAATTATCCTTTCAGAGTCGCGGCCTCCTGCTTTGGAAGTCGATCAAATCCGCCCTTATCCTCTTCATTTTGTAAGTATTGGAATCTACGAAGACGTGTTTCTGTAGTAAACCAGTTTGTTAAAGTGCCACCTAACCATTTTTCGGTTACATAATGACACCGAGATTTTAAGGCAGCCGATGCTACTAAATCCGTTACTTGATGTTTTGTACCCACCATCAAGAATTCTTTTCCCTCCGCTGCTGCGTCAAATACCAAATCACACGCTTCAGCCGAAAAACGAGCAGTCTGAGTTAAGTCAAAAATATGAACACCTCTACGTTCTGTAAATATGTAAGGAGACATCTTCGGATTCCATTTCTGAGTTTGATGCCCAAAGTGAATTCCCGCGGCCATCATTCCCTCCAAATCAATATTCCAATTCTTCTGTTGCATTTTCCCTCATCTGTGAAAAAGGAGTGTAAATTCGTTTCATTCTAACTAAATCTATTAAATTATTACAATCCACTTACCCTCGGAATTTGTGAGAAATTATCCATATCCATAGTACCAATAAGATTTTTATCACATTTCCAGATGAAGGCAAGAAAGAGATCGATTCAACTTCTTATGAATTGCTAAACCGGGATCAAAATCCGATATTTTGTATTGATCGCATAGATTATTTTTGGGAACCCAATTCAAATTGTTAGTATCCTCATTGACTAAACGAGACTCCTTCTGTTTACTCATTCTTAGTTGACAAATTATTTCTGGACTACCCGTGCCGATGGGAACGGTGTCTCCAAGAACAACATTTTCTTTTAATCCCTTCAACCAATCTATTCGGCCACGAAGAGCTGCTTTAGCTAGTACCCTAGTAGTTTCTTGAAAACTAGCTTCTGCCAGAAAACTAGTAGTATTGAGAGAAGCTTTTGTCATTCCTAATAGAATAGGCTCGTAGAAAATTGATCTTTTCAATACGCGATTCATACGTTCCGCTTGTGACAACTCGACAAGCTCTCCGGGAAAGAATACATGAGTGACCTTATCTTCGGATGCTACGACCCTCGACGTCAATTGGCAAACAATAATTTCTAGATGCTTGTCAGATATCTGTACTCCTTGGGATTCATACACTTTTCTAATTTGATCTATTAAAACTAGCTGATAATCCCCCATACTTCTTCCAGTACTTACGAAATGACTCCAAAGATTCCCAATTAATTTGGTAATACTTCGGCACCATTTACTAAAAAGATCTTCGATTCTTGCTGGAATAGAAGCAATTGAACGAGATTCCAGGAGCTGTTCAACCTTTGGAAGACCTTGAGTAATATCTCCAGATTTTAATCTATCATATGGTAATGTTAGTAATGTGTCTTCTTCTTTGAGAATATCTCCGGAGACCTTGTGAGGATTTGCTCCCCGGGTCGCCAAAAAGGTTTTACCCATTCTCATTAATGAATAATTTTGGTGAATGGCTATTATCTGACCGGATTGGCTACAAGCATGATGCTTTTGCATACATCGATTTTCGCTGATCAATAATCCTAAACTGATTGACATCATTTTTTGATGGGAAAATGAAGAGAAATATTTCTCCAACAAACTTTTATTGACATAATAATTTTTGGGGCATTTCCAGAGTAATTTTTTTTCATCAACAAGATACAAATTTTGATATCCTGGGGTTTCTATTGAATACTTGGCAAAACGTTTTTTACCAAAAGAGTATTTCCTATTAAGTGAAACGTGGTCAGGGATTAATAAGCGAAGAATAGTCCGAAAAGTTCCAACTAGGCCTACCTGTTCCATATCCTCTCGGCCAAACTGAAAACTCACCGCTATTTTGGTTTTAGGCAGTTCATTTGGATTTAAAGAAGCTTTTGAGAGAGATTTAGATTCAAAATGTAGCAAAATATCTTTCTCATTTCCATTACTAGGGAGGGAACCTTTTCTATTCAGTCCCAAACCATGGAAATAGTCCCTAATTTTTTTTTTGTAACCGATCCCGTTCGAATAAGCAAATGAACTATTACGATAGAAATTGAACGGCGATAAAATCAGGAATAAAGCATTTGGCTCCGGAACTATATAAATAACACTCCGATATCTGAGAAGTAATTTGTGGCTACTGCTAGACAAATTAACTCGAACGGGAAACAACTTATTAAGATGGATTGATTCTCGAGAGATATGATTGACCCCGGCTCTTCCTCGGGTAGGAGGGGACACCATTAGATTTACCTGAAGAAATGTAGTGATTAATTGGTTTATTTTTACACTGATAAGAGATAAATAGATTTTTTTTGCGGGATAAGTTTCGTGCAGACATTTCTGCCACTCAATCACTAAACAAGCTCGAACTAATTGAATAGCTGTATGATCAATAACTTCAATCTTTTCGCCATTTCTGAAGCTGATGAATGAAAAGGACTTGGCTTTTGCACATCTTTGTGTCTTCGGTTTATTGGGACAGAATAGTACTTGTGCTAAAAAATCGCTGGATACGTTGTACTCGACGACTGGCGTTACTGAAACAGAGGTTTTTCTTTTCCTATGAAAAGGGAACGGTTGGAGGTAAACCCACTCTTTGACTTCAATTTCTTCAAAAATGATACTGTTCGGCGCTATTAAAGTGTTGCCTTCCCTAGGTATCTCATTTCGTTTTTTTGGATTGTGAATATATCCAGGTATAAATCTTATCGTAGTGGCATCCGCTGATGTCTTTTCTAGCCGGATCAATCCGTTTGCTTTAGCAAAGATGTTTGTAATTATTCGCGAACCTACCTCGACAATCGTATTATTTTTTACTAAAATAGCTGATCGGGGTTCGTGTGTAAGAAAAATCTCTTCGGGAATCAGAAAAAAATTTCCTTCTTTGATTATTCTATACCCCGAAGAATAAGTACTTTTCCCTATCCGTCCACCAAAGCGGAGCTTATTATGACTGGTGGATTCAATTTCTATAGTTCCATATCGAATGACCCCCGAACTACTACTTTGATACTCAAAGTTTTCATAGGTAGCGAAAATGTGGTTTTCGTTCGAAACATTGTTTAATTTAACATTGACATTTCTAAAATGTAAATCATTGCGGTTTTTTTGGCATAGCTCTAACGGCAATAAAATTGATGTCCCCAATTCAGCTCGCTCTACTTCGATATTCGAGAGGATGTAGTTGGATCTCGGGCGTTTTGCCCAATTTGAAAAACATTTTGTATTAATTCCAAATTCTTGAATTCCTTTTTGAAAATCGACATAGTCACTGGTATTGGCTTCTGCCTCAAAAGTTATTTCCAACGAATCGTGTTTCTTCCCGACAGAGTCGGGTTCGATACCGGCTTTATCTTGATCCTTGTAAAAAAAAAGGTTTCTGCCAAAATCTCTAAAAGATCCTGAAAGAATCCATATATGACTTGCCTCCCGTACGAGACAGGAGGCATTGCAAATGGAATCAGAAATGTGCCAAATAAATTTACTCCAATGGATTTCTCCTTTTAAATTTGGATAAATGGGTTTTTGAATACGTTCTTTGGGAGGAAACTCTTTGGCTCGTACTTCCGCAATAATCTGTTGTGATTCAACATATTGACCATTTTGAATCATAAGTAAACTCCGAGCTGGGATGACAGAGCTGTGTATATTGCTGGAACTGTCGATAAGAAGCAGTAGATTATTTCGGCACATCCAAGCAGGATGCCCGTGCCTCGTACGCGTAGGATGGACTAATTCTTCATTGAAATTAATGAGTCCATTAAATGGAATTCGTATGTACTCTGCAATATCCCCTGTAAATACCCCACCCGTATGAAAAGTCCTTAATGTCAATTGAGTTCCCGGTTCTCCAATGGATTGACCCGCAATAATACCAACAGCTTCACCTACTTCTACCAAATCATAATGAGCAAGACTCCAACCGTAGCGAAACTGACAAATCCGGAAAATACTTTTGCGTGTCAGAGGAGATCTTACATGTAGTGGTTGCAACGACGCTACCAAGTTACTAGCAAGCCCATCATTGATATCTTGATTACGAGTGGCAACACATCTGCCATCCCAATAGACATTATTGGCCAACACACGTCCGACTAATCTCTGATACGATATTGTTCCAATAAATCCTCGTTTTCGTTCGTTATTATTCAGAAAAGCGAGACTTTTAGCAGTTCCACAATCTTTTTTGCGTACAGCAATGTGTTGAACAACTTCGACAAGTCTACGTGTTAAGTATCCAGCGTCTGAGGTTCGCACGGCAGTATCCACAACCCCTTTACGGGCTCCGTAACAAGAAATTATATATTCTGTGAGGGATAAACCTTCGCGCAGATTTCTTCGAATGGGTAGGTCAATTACTTGACCTCGGGGATCCGACATCAATCCTCTCATGCCAAGCAATTGATGAACCTGAGATATAGTTCCTCTGGCTCCCGAAAAAGACATCATGTGAACCGGATTCAAAGGATCGATCATTTTGAAACTCGGATTCATTTCGCGTTTTGAACATTCACTTGTGGCATACCAGGCTTCAATTGATTGACGTAACTTTTCTACGGTATGCAAGCTTCCGCAGCGGTAATGCTGCTCTGAGACGTAACCTTGCTTCTCCGCATCTCTTACAAGCCAACCTCGGGTTGGTACTGCCAAAAGATCGTCAATACCCAGTGAGGCGGATGTTTTTGTAGCTTGCTGAAAACCCAAGATCTTCACTTGATCCAAAATATTAGTTGTAGATGTTATTCCGAAACAAATGACTAATTTGCCAATGAGTCGCCTCATTGCAACTCTATCCATTGTCTCATTGCAGAAAGGTAATTCGTTTTGATACGTCATTCTAAGAACCTCAACTTCATATATACATGTCTCACTTCGCAGTATTTAATAATACTCAAATTCTTAATAAAGATTTTGAATTAAATTGATTCAGTCGTTCATTTCTTGAGTATGGAAAAGAGCTTTATCATCCCTCATTGCTATTACTAGACTGGCTTGTGTCACTGTATCCAGTGTAGACAAAATACTTTATGGATAAGAAGTCTTTGATACACTTTGCATAGCTTCCTTCAATTGCTGATTGAATAAAATGCGACCAGCTGTTGTAAGTACATATATACTTACAATAGACCCATTTTTACCTTTTCTAATTTGATAGTTCTCGTAGACGTGAAAAGAAATTCCTAACGAATCATATTGAGATTCAAAAGGTATTTCACGGGTTTTTGAACTAATAATTTGTAGATTAATATCCCATTGAAGCCATAATAAACTAGATGAATCAATTCCCTTTGATTCTTTGGCCCGGAGTAAGTCGCAGTAACTGTTGAAGTGAGGTATTTTGGTGTAATAACTGCCAGTTCCGTCTATAAAAAGGGGATATCTATTACGGTAAATTCCTTGCTTATCTTCGATTGTTAGTACATAAAGACCAAGAAGCATGTCCTGACTCGGTACAGATACGGGATCCCCCGTAGCCGGGGATAATAAATTGATATGTGAAAACATAAGTAAACGAGCTTCAATCTGAGCTTCAAGAGATAATGGGACATGAACAGCCATCTGATCCCCGTCAAGATCTGCATTAGACCCCCCACGAACCAATGGATGCAGACGAATAGCTCGACCCTCTATTACAATAGGCTGAAATGCCTGTATGCCCAATCTGTGCAGAGTAGGCGCTCGATTCAGCAGTACCGGATGGCCTCGCATAACTTCCCGAAGAATGTCCCATATTAAAGGGTCTTTTTGTCGTATCATGTACTTAGCAGCTCGTAAATTACAAGCGAGATTTCATCCAATCAAGTTACGGATTACAAAGGGTTGAAAAGGTTCGATTGACATTTCTCGGGGTAATCCACATTGGTGTAATGAAAGGGATGGACCTACGACAATTACGGAACGACCTGAATAATCCACCCGCTTGCCGAGCAAATTCTCACGAAATCGACCCTCTTTGCCCTCGATAACCTCTGAAAATGACTTATAGGGTCTGTTATGAATATCCCTCATTGGTTGCCCGCGTATACCGCTATCAATAAGGGCATCGACAGCTTCTTGAACAAGTCGTTTTTGGCAAACGATTAAACCTTCTGGAGTAAATTCACTGCCCGATAGGAATTCATTTAAAGTATTATTTCGATAAATAATCTTTCTATAGAGCTCATTAAGATCAGACGTAACCAATTCACCTTCATACAATTCGACTATTGGTCTCAATTCGGGAGGAAGAACTGGTAAAAAATCCAAAACCATCCATTCCGGTTTTAGATTCGTCCGGAGAAAATCCTTGGCTAATTTTATCCGTCTAACTAAAAGATCTTTCCTTCTCTGAATTGTTCGATCTTCGCGTTCAATCCCGACCGGTTTTCGTTTTGCCGATGCTTGCCATTCTAAATACGCGCGATCTACGAGACTTTGCAAATCTAAACTAGCTAATCCTTTTTTAATTGCGTCTCCGCCAGTAGCAATTTCATTTTTCTGAAGCGTTTCATAATTTCGAACAGAGAAAAAGATGGGAAGTATGTTTCTCCAGGATCGTTCCTCATAATTGAACAAACCCCGCAGTCTTAATAGAGCGGGCCTCTCGGCCACGGGCCTAGCTAAAAAAAGAGTGGGATAGGTTAATTGACCCCCCCCCAGAATCGGACACGAGTGTTTCCCTTCATCCGGCTCAAACAACTAATCTCAGATCTAGAAAACGGCCTACTAAGTCTTTTTTTTTTTTTAAAGTACCATAACAATATTGTCCCATTGGAAATGAACTAGTTGCTCATTACTCGAGTTTTAAATTGGTTTTTTCGAATAGTCTGGATTTCCCTATTTTAAATGATAAAAGGAGAGATAGAATTCTCCGCTCTATCATAGAGAATAGATAGAAACTTTTTTCTTGTTCCTAATGTGATCATTTTCCCTCTTTGGGTTTTCAATCTACTTCGATGGTTACCAGCTGATTTGAGAAATATATGCGATGATTAGATTCTCATAACCCAACCTAGAGTCTTTTCTAACTACAAAGGAAGATCAGACCAAGGGTTCATGTTAGAAATCATTCCAATATCCTTTGATTTATTGATCATGAAACCAAGTATTGATTTCTTTTTTTCACGAAGCCAAATCTTATTGTTTTTTCATTAGAAAGAAAAATTAACCATGGAGGGAATTCCTCGCTTTGGAGACAATAACTCAGATATTATCTCTTTTTCCCGAGTTGCGCGAACTCATCTTTGGGGGCGAGGGACGTGTCGGTTCGAGGCTTTCCATTTTCGTATGGAATAATAGATTATATTAATCTACGCTGATCAACACATAAAATCAAGTCACACATCGCAATAGACTGGGTTTTCTAATTCTTTAAGAGGTTTAGCAAGTAGATTCGCAATATAACTAGGAATTCGTTTTGAAAACCACACGTGGGTTACCGGACACGCAAGTTTGATGTATCCCATTCGATATCTTCGAACTCGGGAATCAGTGAACTCAACTCCGCAATGTTTGCAAAATTTGGAATAAGCCTTTTCCTCATTGACAGACCGATAGTTTCCACAGGCGCAGACTCCGCTTTTTGTAGGTCCGAATATCCTTTCGCGAAATAACCCATTTCTCTCTGGTTTATGAGTTTTGTAATGCAACGTATAGGGTTAATCGACTTGCCCGACAACATCTCCATTAGGCAACTCCCTATCAGCCCAACCGCGAATCTGTTCGGGAGAGGCCAATCCAATGCGAAGTTGTTGATAATTAATCCGATGAATCATAATAAATAAAGTCTTGATTTATTTTTTTTTGCGTGAAAAAGAATTTGGTACGATCTCAAAGGGTTTCAATCCCCCTTTGCAAATTTTCTTCAAGTGTAAATTTGCGTTCCAAATTTAGACCCATACGTCGTAACTCTCGAACTAGCAATCGGAAAGACTCTGGGACAGTTTTGGGTTTATGAACAGGTTTTCCAGTGATAATTGCACTAGGTACTTTGTAACGAGCCTGAATATGATCTGATTTAGTTGTAAGCATTTCCTGCAACGTGTAAGACACACCAAACCCTTCCAAAGCCCAAACTTCCATTTCTCCAACCCGTTGTCCTCCTCGTCTCGATTTCCCCTTAAGAGGTTGTTGCGTAACAAGTGCATAAGGACCACTAGATCGTGCATGAATTTTATCATCAACCTGATGAATAAGTTTCATTATATAAGCCTTTCCCGTTGTAATAGGTTGTCGAAAGGAATCACCCGTTCGTCCGTCGATCAATCGACTCTTTCCAGGGTGATTAGGCTCAAACAACCAAGGATTACCGGTCCTCGCACCCGCTGCATAGGGCTCGGAAAATACTAGTTTTCTAGAAGCTTCTCGCTCATATCTTTCGTCAAAGGGTACTATGCGGTAATGGGTTTCTAGGAAATTCCCGGATAAACCCAGTAGGCATTCGAAAATCTGTCCTACATTCATTCGTGAAGGTACTCCCAACGGACTCAGGATCATATCAACCGGTGTACCGTTTTGTAAATAAGGCATATCTTGTCTAGGTAATATCTTTGATACAATACCTTTATTTCCGTGTCTACCAGCTATTTTGTCACCCACTTGTATCCTACGTTTTTGCAAAATGTAAATATGGATTACTTCCGAATCATTTATGGTATCGTCTTCGGGGTAGACCCATCTTACATCAGTGACTCGACCTCTTCCACCAATTGGCACTTTTAGACAACTTTCTCTCGCGTTAACCAACTGTATACCAAAAATGGCTTGTAACAATCTCCCTTCTGGAACACGTGATGAACTCGTCCCTTCCTGGGGCGTTAGTTTCCCCACTGAAACGTCTCCGGCCTCTACCCAAGATCCCAATTCAACAATCCCATTATCGTCGAGGTGCCGAAGTGCGTGATTATCCAACTGAGGTATCTCTTTGGTAACCCGTTCTGGGCCCTTATTTGTGACACAGATTTCAATTTCATGCTTCTCAATGTGAAAGGATGTGAAAATATCTTCGTATAGCAGGCGTTCATTAATTGACACAGCATCTTCAAAGTTGTATCCTTCCCACGGCATATAAGCTACTAATATATTTCTACCTAGAGCTGATTCACCCCTAACAGTTGCTGCCCCATCCGCTATGATTTCCCCGCTTCTGAACAGTTCTTCCGGTAAAACCGCGGGTTTCTGGTGCATACAGGTGCTGTTATTGGAGCGCTCATATGTTTTTAATTTAATGCTTTTAATAATCAAATCAGATCCATTGCTTCCCACTTCATGAGTAAGAGATAAATCAATCCTATTACCTCCGACATATTGAATTCTTCCATCCTGCATCGATATAGCTACACTTCCTGAATCCGAAGCTACTTAACTTTCTAATCCAGTTCCTACAATGCATCTTTCAGGCTTAACCAACGGGACCGCTTGACGTTGCATGGTAGAACCCATCAAAGCGCGATTTGCATCATTATGTTCAATAAATGGAATAAGAGAAGCTCCAATGGAAAAATGATGGAGAGGGTGAATGCTTCGAAAATCTACCTGTTCCCAAAGAACGCTAAGAAATTCTTGTTGATAACGAACTGGTATAAGCTCCCTTTTTGAAGCTCTCCAGTCAGATATTAACAAATTCTCAGTTGCTACTCGGTAGCAATCATCTTCGACAGGAGATAAATTGACTAATTTCTCTTCTTCGGACAATTCTGACATCTTAAGGTATGGGCTCTGCAAAGATCCTTCATTGCTAACTTTTGCCTGAATTGCTAGTGAGGAAATCAAGCCAGCATTCATGCCTTCTGATGTTTCGATTGGGCAGATTCGGCCATAATGACTAAAATGAATATCTCTAGCTTGAAAACTAGCAGTTCGACGTGTTAACCCACCGGGACCTACAGAACTTAATCTCCGTTTATGAACCATTTCTGATAATGGATTTGTCTGATCCAAAAATTGCGAGAGGGGGTGGGAGCCGGAGAATTCTTTGAAAGCTGCTATTACTGGTCCAGGTGTCACTAAGCCACGGGGAGTTATTGCGCGTTTGCGTCTAACGGCCCTGGATAAATTTTATCGAATCAGATTCTCCAAACGGTTTGGAGCTAATTTCAATTGTTCTTGAAGCAAATCTGCTACAGATCGGACACGTCGATTTTTTAAATGATCTATATCATCGAGTTTATACATTCCGTAGCTTATTTCTATTAAGCGATCCGCGGCTGCTAATATGTCTTGAGGAAGCGGGAAGTACTCTGTTTCGGGTACGTCGAGATTCAGTTTGATATTTAGATTTCGTCGGCCAATTCGTCCTAATTCGCATCTATGTTGGAAAAACCTTTTTTATAACTCCCTAACTATGGATTCTGAAAATGACACATCTGCATCTGCAGCGGAGTATGGATGTTTATAAAGCTCTGCTATAGCATCCTCTGGTGATTCAATAATTTCTTTTTGTTTTTTAAACATATTCAAAAAGATTTTAGGGTAACGGGTTTTTCGTAAAAGATCTCTTTTGTCTAACCCCATAGCTATTAATAAAATTAGAATGGATATCTTTTTCTTCTTACTAATACGAACCCAAATTTTAGCTTTACTGTCTATCTCTAACTTAAATCTCCCTCCCCAATCTGAAATTGCAGTACTAGTATACGCAAGAATTCCTTTTTGATCCGACTCCCGATTGTAGTAAATACCTGGACTTCTTAATATTTGATTAACCAACACTCTAGAGATTCCATTAATAAGAAATGTTCCTTTAGAATTCATCCATGGAATGGATCCGAGCCGTACATAGTCTTCTTGTACAACTCGATTTTCATTACAAATCAATTGCGCTGGTACATAGAGATCGGCAGAATAGGTAATACATTGATACGCGGCATCTCTCTCTTCAATTGAAGGTTCTGCCAACTGGTACCGCTTACCAAGGAGTCAGAATTCAACTTCCTTTTCTGTATCTTCAATTCTTGGGAAATTTTTGAGTTCCTCAAGCAATCTTCCATTGATGAAACGACTAAATCCTTCGAGTTGAATTCGTGCAAGTCCTGGTAATACAGGCATATCCTCATTTCCTCCTATCCTACTAAGGTGATACATTTCGACCATTAAATAAAAGAGATTTTTTTGTGGATTACATCTTTCTATTTACGTTTATATCGACATTCTTCGTAATGAGACTTCGTAATGAGATAACTTGCAACTTTTTTTACACTTTCTTCTTTTTTTTTTTACTAGATATAGAGAGAAGTAAAAAAGAACTAGAAGTATCTATCTAGAAGTATATATAGATACATAGAAGTAAAGAAATAAAATTATTAAGTTTAAAAATATAATCTATTAAGTTTAAAAGTATAATTCGAGTTCTTTACGTAGTTTAAACGTATGTAGTAACAAGTAAAAAAAACACAGAGGTTTCGCATTACATATTTTCAAGAAAATCTTTGAATTAAAAAAGAAATAAATGAGCCGCAAAAACAAGCGGGACCCTAAGCGGCGCGAGAAGGTCGTGCCCATCCATTTCTCGGCTGCCTTCTGCATGGGATTCCATTAATTGGACGGCGGGCGGAGGTGACTAACGGAGGGAAAGAACGGAGGGAAAGGAGGTAAAGAAAGGAGGTAAAGAACGGAGAGAAATAAAGGAGGTAAATTATGATACAGAGTGTAGAAAAGGGAGAACCGCCAGCTTCGTACCTAATACCGCTGTCGGCTCTCGAGTTTGAGTTGGTTCGTGACCTCCTGAGCAGCGGGTGCCTTCTGTTTTTCCAGAAGGGAAAACAGCGCCTCCCGGTGGACAAGGAGCAGAGGGTTCTTGTTGGCGACTTAGTAAAGGGTAATGCGCACGCGGTTAGGTCCCCACATCCCAGAGGATCCATAGGGCTAGAAGTGGGTTCACTCCCCGAGGGGATCAGTCTGATCGATGTAGACGATCCCTTTGCTGCGCGCGCAATTAAGGCCTACCTTGGCAAAGATAGGCCCTTCATCATAGAGAGTACGCCTTCGGGCGGCCTCCATATCTGGGGGCGAGGCCTCGGCCGGGGTGGGTCTGCAAAGAATGGGTTGTGTGCCGCGGGCATCCCTGTAGAGTATTTTATCGGTGGTAGGATAACCATCCTAGGGGAGGGTCGTAGCGTGTACCAGAGGACCCCTCTGGATGAGGTTGGCATGTTCCCACCACCACTATGGCCCGCCCGAGGGGGCGACGTGGTAGAAGCCCGGGTGCCTATTCCTAAAGGGACCCGATGGAACACGCTCTATGAGCAAGTAAGGACCAACCAGTATATACAAAGGGAGACGCTAACCTTCCAAGCGCGCTATCTCTGTGACCCTCCCCTTAAGGAAGCTAAAGAGCGTGACCTCCTGCGGATGCTAGAGAAGCGAGCAGGAGCCCAAGCCAACGAGGGAACAGAGGGACAAGCGGGCGAGGGCCCCCTCGGGCCGGACCTCGAGCTGGAAGCCTACGTAGGGGCCTTGCTAGCCAATCAATTTAAGGATACCTGGGCCTATCTGCTCCCCGACGAGCAGTGGCATGTGTATAAAGACCAGAGGTGGGATAGCCCGCTCGGATGGTCTTACGATATCCTCAATAGCATAGAAGAGGAGATCAAGAAGAGGGGGGCAGCGTTTACGCCATCCCAGCGAAAGAGAATGAGCTCCCTGCACTTCCTTAAATCTGTGGAGGAAGGCCTGCGCCGGCACCTTAAACGTGTCAGAACAGCTGACCCGGGGCTACCTTTCCTTAATGGGGTCTTGGTGCTTAGCGAGTTAGGGCCAGAGCTAATCCCCCCCAGTCCGTCTTGGGTTTGTACGAACTATGCAAATATACGCCTTTCGTTGTGTACACATATGACAACTGTTCAGAAGAGTTTTCTCCTTACGTTAATGGATGGAAGTGTGCTTAAATTAAACCTGCTCAGGGCTTTCCTTAGATTAGTTTTTACGTTAGATACCCGAGAACAGTTTAGTCTCTTCGTGTGGGGGCCGGGGGCGACGGGTAAGTCAACCCTAACAGATCTGCTGGAGCACATACTAGGTGGCAGGTGCGAGGCCATGGACGTGAGTAGGATAGCTAACCGATTCAAGCTTACACTCTTAGAGGGTAAGAATCTGCTGCTCTTCCCGGATGTAACCCGACAGCCTAGTAATGTGGCAGCCAGCATATTAAAGAGGTTGCTCTCTAATGAGAGGGTAACAGTAAAAGCTAAAGGCAGGCCCGCCATGTCAGTGAGGCCTGGTACCCACTCCTTATTTACAGCCAACTGGAGGTGGCCTGACGTGGACCGATCCAGCGGTGGGAGGAGGCGCATTCTCTTTATACACACTCCCAGGACAGTCACGCGTCGCAATCCGTTCCTGATTGAAAGGCTCAAAGAGGATGCCAGCGGGATAGTTACCTGGGCCTTGGGAATGCCGCCCGAAAAGACCCGGATAGGTCACTGTGTAGAGTCCCTGAACGAATTAACGGGTGGCGGGGCGGACTGCTCAGGGCTAATAGAGTGGGTGAACAAGAGGGTAAGATATTGCCCGGGGGTAGAGATTCCGCTAGGTGCCAAGAAAGTGCCGCTCCCCGGATCTCTCTACGAGGATTATACCATCTATGCAGACGCTAACGGAATAGATCCTATCCCGTTTAACCAATTTGGGGAAGCGCTGGACGACTTGATAAGGTCGCAGGGGTATCGCGATGTTTTGATCAAGAGGCGGGCACCTGGTAAAATCGTGCAAAACTTAAGCCTCGGCGAGGGAGAGCCTATAAGGAAGAACAGGGTAACGGGGTCCATGCGATACCTAATGGAGACAAGCCCTTGGCCCGGGTTCGAAAAGGACAGAGACGAATGGGAGCGGGGTGGCTGTGAGACGATAGACAGTGCCAACGATTTGGATAGCAACGATGAGGTTGATAATGTTGAGGGTTTTGATGATGTTTATAGAGGCGATAGGTTTGATAGTTTTGATATGGCGGATGAGGTTGATAGTGTTGAGAGTTTCAATGAGGTCGATGACGTTGAGAGTCTCGACAATGTGGATAGTGTTGATAATGTTGATAGTGTTGATAGTGTTGATAGCTTTGAGGCTCTTCCAACTGACAACAATCTCGGTCAGGGCGATTGCAAGAGGTCTATGCCGGCTCCAAAAGGGAGGGAGAGTGGAGGCTTGGGAAAGCAGTTGACAGTCCCTGAGGAGGAGATAACCCGGGACTTCCTGAAGCGGTATCCTGAACTTGAGGATGCCCGCCGCAGGGAGGAGACATGGACGGAAGAACAGATAGTGCGGTGGGCTGTCTCTAACATCAAGGTCAGGGCGGGCATCAAAGGACAGGTAGGGGACCTCTATTTACAGGCGGAGACAGCGTCCACGCGTGAGGAGCACAAGCTACCCCCTTTATTGCCTAGCACCACCTTGGTCGGCCTGCCTTATCCTCTCTTAGGCCTATTGAGTTCTGGCTTGTCGAGGCTGGCTGCTATTCCCTCTCGATACAAAGAACTCGTAGATCTCCTTAATGAGGAGAGCGCAGGCATTACCAGCACGTGCTACCTCCTCTTCCGTCTATTTGGGCCTGGAGACCGTCCCTACTTCAACCGTCGGTGTCCCGTACAGCACCCCTTTGCAACCTCCTACGGGGATCTTCCTAGCTACCCGCGACTCGTGCCGAAGAGTGACCATGGATCAGCCACCCTGGCCAACCTAAGGCGCGACCTAAAAAGTGTTATCTACCGGGCTATCAACCAACTCGTCCTTCCCGATGAGCTAGCCATGGAAGAGATTGACATGGTGGCGTGCCACACTGGCATCTATGCAGGGCTGATGGGCTGCACCAAAGCACCTAACACATGGGAGGCCTACCAATCAGGGTCCTTCTGGGCCTTTGTCATGGATAAGTGAGGAGACGGATGTCCCAAACCACTCCTTAAGCGAATACTCTACTCGGGCTTAAATGGGGCCAGCCTGACCAGTCAGACCGGCGCCATCTCAGCGTGCATTAAGGAGGCGCATCGAGAGCACCAATCTATGGGGCTCGCTGACTTCCAGAAGAAGGTATTGGGAAATCCCATCCTCCAAGAGCTCGCCCTTTTCCACGAAATGGTGGGTTCAAGAGACAAGATTTATCTTCCCTCCCAGATAAGGCCCTACTATGGGAGGGAAGAGGAGGCATCTTTGCCAGGGAGGCCCCACAGCCTCTACCACAACGGATTGCTCACCTCTCGCATACTTGCATCCCATGAGGTGATCCTCCTGATGTACCTCGTGTTTCATTTAGAGGAATCCCGTTTGGGCATCCCCGTTAGCCTAGAGAACGACGGGTTGGTCCACCTTACCCGGTGTTCTAACCGCTCTCCCGCCTCCCGTTTGCTTGATGTTTCACTTAGACAGAACAGCCGGCGCCTCCTGGGGGTTGAAATCCCGGTGGAGCGCAAAGGGTAGTTTCAATAGTTTCAATAGGGAACTATTGAAACTATTAAAACCTGTTGACAGTGTTGATAGTGTTGATAACACTATCTACAGAATTTCATAGTTTCAACACTGTCGGTACTCTGGAATCCTGTTGGAACCTATTAACACTATTAACACTATTAACACTGTCCCCACCTACCACTTTAAAAATCACCCTATATCATATGCACATCAAACGAACTGACCCGACGTCGCCTTCTTACCTGGCCACCGTTTTTCTTCTCTATTGCTACCTTGTCCAAACCGGTAAACGTGCCGCGCTACCAGCTGTAACGCGCTATCCTTATCCCCAAACCTTTTGGGTTCGTATAATCCACTACTACAAAGGAGGTATTTCTCGTATGGTCGTTCTTTTTAACTCAGTTGTCCAGTTCTTTGGCTTGCTCGGTGTCTTCAAATATATAATGGACCAGGCATACGTCAACGCGGTTCACCAAATGCTTGCTGTCCTCCACGAGCTTAGCAAAAACGGGGGGGCCGCTTCCGCGGATCGCCAGAAGCTCATAACAGAGGTTGGGAACAAGGTGTGGGACCGTGTTGTGGGACAACCCGAATCCAATCCTTCTGCCCCGCGATGGCTCATAAGAAAGACGGTCCCAGAAGGTGTTCGCGATCTATTGGGTTACCTGGCATCCCCGGTCGCATTTGCCTATAACAAGGTCTCCGGAAAAGGGAGAGCCCTGGAGTGTTCTGCCCGGGAGAGGACCCGTCAGATTGCGGTCTAGGGTATGTGGAGCTTCCTTCTCTCCGCATGCCTGGCCATGATAGCAGCGTGCGTTCTTGTTAGGAAAGTTGAGTTTGTCCGGGTTGCCGGCGAACTCGATTATTATTCTGGCGATTCCGAGCAAGCTAGCCGTATTGTGAAGCAAATCATGTTAGGAGGGGGCAGGCTAAGCTTCTCTGTACCTTATAATCCGTTGATCATGATAACTGCCCAGCTTCTCGTTGGAACCGCGGTCTTTCACTTGGTTAGCCTCTTTACTATTGTACTAGCACATCAATTGGGCAACAATCCGCCTAAGCCCACGCGTTAGTTGTATTTCTTAAAAAAATACACTTGACACAGCCACTAGTTTTAAGGTATACTTTCACTAGCCTTGAGGTATACTTTTACGCGAGTGTATCTTCAAGGTGGTGTTACAAAACAGGAGGGTGTACATATGATTGGTCGTTGTGCAAACCCCCCCCAACGGTTCCTCTTCTGCCACGCCCAGGGTCTTAACTGTGCCCTTCTCAGGTTCTTATGGCCTCTGGCCTGGTCTCCCTACCCCCAAATATTGTAACACAAACAAATACCGTAACACAAACCCTCCCTAAGGAAAAGGAGGCCCACTATGAACGAGAACGAGAGAGCAACTACCAAATGGACCCATAGACTGCCCGATGAAGACATTCTAAGAAACCAATCATTAAGATATATAGCCCTAAATAGTTGGGTACACAGCCATTTAATAGAGATGGCGGCCGCTCAGCTTACCCTAAAGACGGCCTATGCGGCCTATGGCCAATGGTGCGACCTTACCAGCACGACCCAGGTCCCTATCCAGTCTTTTAATACCACTCTTGCCAACCGGGCCGCTACGGAATGGCCCACCGTGAGTAGAAAGCGGACGGCAAAAGGGATGGTCTACCTGAATCTTACCTTGCGTAGCTGGGCTGAGGCCACGCCCTCCCCAGGTGTGGAGGGATACCTGCAAATGGTCTCTGGTAAAAGGTAGCCACCCCTCTTTTTCCAGTGGGCGTTGGCCCTAACTGGAAAGGCCTGCGCCACCTGCCTAGCCAGTGGGATGGTTGCTATAACTGTTGAATACTAAAAGCTGGCCAACTGACCGGAAGGAGGTCGAATGGATGATCCGATGCATGCTAACCTATTGAGAGATCTCAAAGACCGCCTGGCACAAAAGGCTAGTGAGGCACCTCGCACCCCGTTGAATATTGGCTTTGGGCTGGGCTCGCCGAGCTCGGGCGCCACCGACTCCAGCAGCTCGACCCTCCCCCAATTTATGACCCCCGGCGATGGGCCCTCCGGGAGTGCAGACTCTTGGAGCAGCCTAGGGAGGCATTCCAGTGGGACTGCTACCCCGTCCGTACCCTTTAGCTTTACCAACCCACTTTACGGGAGTGGCCCTATCCACCCGTCCAGTAACGAAATCCAAGAGGAGAGCCCGTCACCCCCTCCCGCCGATTTTCAAACAGCTGAGGTGCACCACCGGGAACCACTCACGAGGCCTTTATCCCCATCTCGCCGAGAGTGGGACACAAAGAAGGGCCCTCTTGATGTTGACCCTGTATCTGTTACAGTTATTGACCCTGACGGGTCTTTTGTCTATAAACGAGCCGGTGCCCCTAAACGCAACCGTCTGGCTCGCTTAATGGAGTCAGCGCGCAATCTATGGCCAGCGTCGGCCCTTGCGCAGGCCCCCGTATGGTTTGAACAATGGTGGAACAAGGCAAAGGTGCGCCAGCCAGCACGCCCTAAGACGCGGAGCACTTGGTCCCTCATCCGCACAGGTGAGCTTGATTTACTGGATCTGGATAGTCAGGCACTGTTGCAGATAGTGGCCTTCATCTTGCTTGCTCTCCTCGTCGTTTTTCTGATCTACCTAGCGTACGACAGCTGGGAGCAAGGCCGCCAAGGTCTAAGAGTGGCCGCAGCGGGCGATGGGAAACCTAACGGTCGCGCAATCTATATGACTCGAAGCGAATTTAAGAGAGAGCGGGCTCGTCGCAAGGGAGAGGTGCAGCCCGACAAGCCATCGACGGTTGCGGCTCCCTCCCCGGACCCCGCTACGCTTTATGAATACCCACCCCGTCGGGTTATTTAAGGAGGTGTACAAGGATGCCAATAGATCAATTTGACGAGGTACCGCTTAGACTACAGAATGGAGAGGTCCTCACGGTTACGGGTCGTTGACTCCAGAACAATTGATAGTTACACTCCAACTAAATCAATTTGTGGGATTGTAGTTCAATTGGTTAGAGCACCGCCCTGTCAAGGCGGAAGTTGCGGGTTCGAGACCCGTCAATCCCGATGCAAGAAACTAACATGATTTACATCGGAATTTGTTCCTTCTTATTTCTTATTTATTGCTTAACTGTTGAACTAAGCCACTTGGTATTCAAATTTACGCAACGGTCTTGAATTGGGTCGAGCTGGATTCGAACCAGCGTAGGCATTGCCAGCGGATTTACAGTCCGTCCCCATTAACCGCTCGAGCATCGACCCATAAATCAAAATAGTTTGTTTTAACAAAACTAAAAAACAGATAGAATTAAGGTTTAATTAATCGAGGTATTTCAACCAAGTTTACTGTCTTTTTTGGAAATTATTGACAGAGTATAAATAGGCTCTTTAATCACATCAAAAAGTTGTTAGAACTTGAATACCCCCAGGGGAATTCGAATCCCCGTCGCCTCTGTGAAAGAGAGGTGTCCTAGGCCTCTAGACGATGGGGGCTGGATTCCTCGATAAAAGGATAGATTACTCCCACCTGAGTTGTCAATCTGGAAAAGATTGAAAGAACTGGAAATCTGTTTTTGTAATACTAGATAAAACTAATTTTTGACTAAACTTTCTATTTTGGCTTCTCTCACAGAAAGTAGCAGCATTAATTAGAAACAAAAACGGAGAAAGTAATTCTTTCTAAGAATGAAGAATGGATATTCCCGAGGTGTATTTGTGTGATATACTATGTAATCGATATCTAAAAATTAAACTTCAATGTTTTTTTGTCAACCGGAACTATTTCACTCGGTCAACCCGATTAACGACAACTAGATGGTTCATAACAGAATTTGAGAGTTTTCCCACTTGGGATAACTCGAGCTATCCTCCAATTGATGATTTGAACTACTGATACGGAAGTTAATATTCTTGCGTTTGTAGCAACTGCACTTTTCATCTTAATTCCAACAGCTTTTCTACTTATCCTATACATTCAGACAGCCGCTCAGACTAAGGATTAGTTATCCATTAAATTAACGACTAATCTGCAATTCCCTGCATAAAGAAAAACTTGGAAAAGAGAAGAGAAGAGAAAGGAGGTTAGATTTTGTTTACAAAACACAGTGTTACAAAAAATAACATCCAAGAAAAAAGCTCAATGATGTCTGTTTGCTGCTATTTACAAGTCATCATTACCTAACGATGTCTCCCAGTTAAGTTGGTTCTTTTCGCTAGTTATATCTTTTGACCTCTATTAACTGTTCTTTGCAAAGGGGATTGCCAAAGATTGATTGCTAAAGATTGATAGATCAAGGAACGATCTATCAATTTCTAACTCTGACCAAAATTGCGATGCTTTTTCTAAAATACTTATTAGAAAAGACATAGATGGGTTCCGTCTGGCGAACGGGACCAAGCTGTAAATTCGGGATACTTTAATACCCCGAGAATCAAAGATTGGATTCGAATAGAATTTCAAATAGAGTGAAGTATACAAGAATGTTAAATTAAAAGAAAAATATAGTTTTTTTGGCGGTGCTTCAGAATAGATTTTTAGGAAAAAGAAATTTACCCGTTAAAAGAAATTTACCCGTTACACAAATATACGAAACGACAGCTTGGATATGAATCAATGAACTCAGATTCGTTGGAATCCTATCCTTCAAATGATTATTTTCCAGTTGAAATTGAACACTACACCTTTTTTTATTGCCTAATACTTTTGTCATAAGCCTATTATGACAAAGAATGCAAGAGAGAGGGGGGGTATAGATATATGTAGATATCTATCTCTACGTAGATAAATCAAGATCTACATATATCTATATGTATATATGATATATACTTTTGTATCTCTATGTAATATCCGGTGTATCCCTGTATCTAACTAGTTATTTATAATCCACTTCTTCCCCAAACTACAAGTGAAAGGGAAAACGTAAAAATTACCATCAGGGCGGCCCAAGCCATAGTAACTAAGTCCGTAATTATAACTCCTATCTTTTCACTTCTACTGATAACTAACTAGTAACTAGCTTTAACTCAAAAGAGATACCGAGATATAAGCAAGGTTGGGAGACGTGATGATAATAAGATATCTTTTTCTTAGACTTTGTTTTTCTTTATAAGATATTATCTTAATGGGGATAAATGCTAAGCCTACGAAAACCCACAGCTTTTCTTTTTAGGAATGTTACTGGTTGGTTTCTCACACTTCAGAAAAATAGTTAAGTGCTATTTTTGATTTATTAAGTAGTGTATACTTAATTAGGGTTGTTGACACGTGATCCGTCGAGATACATGGAATGTGACAGGCTATAATAAGCTATAGAGCAGCTCAACCTGTGTTTTGATTTCAGCGCAATCAACAATCCTAGAAAACACCTACCCAAATGGAAAAATCGAAATCTCTAGATTCAATTCACTTTTATAAAGGATTTCCTTCGAGAAATCAATTCTTTATTCCAGGCGATACCCAGATTCGAACTGGGGAATTAAGGATTTGCAGTCCCCCGTCTTACCACTTGACTATATCGCCTTCATCTAAGAATTTCTTTATGGCGTCTACCTGGTAGAAAAGAATGAAGGTTTAACAGTAGATGAGATATAAAATATATCTCTGAGTAAGTATACTACTCAGTCGAGCTACTAGCAAGTAGATTTTCTTACCCATTAGTTATGCATTTCCAGAAGCTTCATCCTAGAAGAGATTATTATCTCAACGCAATTATTTACAAGTCTAAACATTAGGCTTAAAAAAAAAAAGAAGTAAAACCATTATTTCTAATAATTGTAATCTGTCGTCCATCTACAGAGATGGAAAAACTATCTGTTTTTTGGCGTAGGCGGATAGCGGGAATCGAACCCGCGTCACCTCCTTGGCAAGGAGGTATTTTACCATTCAACTATATCCGCGCAATCCGTCAATCCATTCTAACCTAAAAGAAATAGGTTTGTTTCTAGTAATAAAAGAATTTACACATATACGTAAAAGGCTAAATCTATCTGTATAGATTCACACCCTTCTCTTACCAAAATCAACTGATAAATGAGTTCTATTTCATAAAGGTAAAAACCTGTGTTTTTCGTGTGATATTTGACGTCCCCGCCCGTAACGGTAAGTTACGAGAGGAGAAACTGAAATAATGGAGCGGACTCCTAAGAAATGAAAGAGTTGGGTATACCTACCAAAAAAACTAATCCAATCCATAAAGAAGCTCCCGAAAAAACGATATTTTTGCTACTAGACCATCCCCCGGGAGATGCAAATGCGACGGGCACGCCAACAACCAGTAGAAATGAGGTAGCAATTAATGCAAATAAAGCAAATTGAAAAGCAATAGTCATAGTTCCGATTCCTTCCACGTAAGGAATTTATTGGTTCTACTACCCAATTCTCATCCGACAGGGCTTATTTTGTGTATGTAAAGTAAATAAAGATATCTTTTTATGCTATGCGCTAACTTCATCCATCAAATCCAGTAAATTCGTAGAAAAGATAGCTTAACCCCACTATTTCAGATGTTTATCTATGTCAATTACGCAATGCTATTTTTACTCCACATCTTCTTTAAACTTCTCATCTTAACGGTGCTAAAATAAGCATTTCTTTCTATCTATTCTATCTCTTTAGAAGAAATAGATCTTAAAATTAGAAACTCTTTTTTTCGACTCAAGCATATCCAATCAATTAATTGTTTTGTAAGACAGGAGAGATGGTCGAGCGGTTTAAGGCTCCAGTCTTGAAAACTGGCATGACGCCAAAATGTCATCGAGGGTTCGAATCCCTCTCTCTCCTTTTTCTCTAATCCTGTGATATTGGTATTTTTGTCAAACAACAAAAAAAGCAGGGATGATCACCGCCAACACAACCAAAAAGAGTTTCCCATCCATGTTATAGAAATCGATTCCAAACTACTCTATTTATATTATTGGATGGATAAAATAAGAAGAAATCTATCTATCCGAATGAATAGATAGATTTCATATCGTTAGCATACTACATACTATATGTATATGATTCACTTAATTAGTTTTGAATTGTAATTCAATTAAGGGGTGTCATGAAAAGGACAGGTTCGGTATCCCGATCAATTCCTTTTTCAAACCCAGCTGCAGCTGCACGAGCTCTACCTGCATGCCATAGATGACCTACAAAAAAGAAGAATCCTAGAACGAAGTGGGAAGTTGCTAACCAACTCCGGGGAGATACGTAGTTCACGGCATTGATTTCAGTAGCTACGCCACCTACAGAGTTTAAAGATCCCAAGGGCGCATGAGTCATATATTCTGCGGATCGTCGTTCCTGCCAAGGTTGTATATCCCTCTTTAACTTACCGAGATCTAAACCGTTTGGACCCCTCAAAGGTTCTAACCAAGGAGCGCGAAGATCCCAGAAGCGCATAGTTTCGCCTCCAAAGATAATTTCTCCAGTTGGAGAACGCATTAAGTATTTCCCTAAACCAGTAGGTCCTTGAGCAGAACCTACGTTCGCGCCAAGACGCTGGTCTCTGACAAGAAAAGTAAAAGCTTGAGCTTGAGAAGCTTCGGGACCAGTAGGACCATAGAATTCGCTAGGATATGCTGTATTGTTAAACCAAACAAAACAGCAGGCAGTAAAACCAAATATGGCAAGAGCTCCCAAACTATAGGATAAGTAAGCCTCTCCGGACCACACGAAAGCTCGACGAGCCCAAGCAAAAGGCTTTGTTAATATGTGCCAAATCCCACCGAAAATGCATATGGAGCCCAGCCACACATGTCCACCGATGATATCTTCCAGATTATCAACACTTGCAATCCAGCCCTCGCCACCAAATGGAGATTTCAGTAGATAACCAAATATAATGTTGGGACTTAGCGTAAGATTCGTAATTTCTCTTACATCTCCACCACCAGGTGCCCATGTGTCGTACAATCCCCCAAAATAGAGTGCTTTAAAAACTAAGAGAAAAGCCCCAAAACCTAATAAAATAAGATGAATGCCAAGAATTGTAGTCATCTTATTTTTATCTTTCCAAGTGTAACCGAAGAAAGGAAAGGATTCTTCTAGAGTTTCGGGGCCAATCAAGGCATGATATATGCCTCCAAAACCCAAAACTGCGGAAGAGACCAAATGTAGCACTCCAGAAACAAAATAAGGAAAGGTATCTACTACTTCACCTCCAGGACCTACTCCCCAACCCAGAGTGGCTAGATGAGGAAGTAAGATTAATCCCTGCTCATACATAGGTTTTTCCGATACAAAGTGAGCTACTTCAAATAGATTCATAGCTCCAGCCCAAAATACAATTAGGCCAGCATGAGCCACATGGGCACCAAGCAATTTGCCAGACAGATTAATCAATCGGGCGTTCCCTGCCCACCAAGCAAAACCTGTGGTTTCCTGATCGCGACCACCCAGCGAAAGGGTTCCATTAAAGAGCGTTTCCACGGGGTAAAACCTCCTCGGGGAATACAAGATTTTCATGAGGCTGATCCTGAGCTGCCATCCAGGCACGGATCCCTTCGTTTAATAAAATATTTTTTGTGTAAAAAGTCTCGAACTCGGGATCCTCTGCTGCACGAATTTCTTGCGAAACAAAGTCGTACGCGCGTAGATTCAGAGCGAGACCAACTACTCCAATAGCGCTCATCCATAAACCCGTTACTGGCACGAATAACATGAAAAAGTGTAACCAACGTTTGTTGGAGAAAGCAACACCAAAAATTTGGGACCAGAAACGGTTCGCAGTTACCATTGAATAGGTTTCTTCAGACTGAGTTGGATTGAACGCTCTAAACGTGTTCGCACCGTCACCATCTTCAAAGAGAGTATTTTCGACCGTAGCGCCATGGATGGCGCATAGAAGAGCAGCACCGAGAACTCCCGCAACCCCCATCATATGAAATGGATTCAGAGTCCAATTATGAAAACCTTGAAAAAAAAGAATAAATCGGAAGATAGCTGCTACACCGAAACTGGGTGCGAAGAACCAACCGGATTGCCCCAAAGGGTAAATCAAGAATACAGAAACAAAAACTGCAATCGGAGCGGAAAAGGCTATTGCGTTGTAGGGGCGTAATTGTACGGATCTAGCCAATTCAAATTGACGTAGCATAAAACCTATCAAAGCGAAAGAGCCATGAAGAGCGACGAAAGTCCATAAGCCCCCTAATTGGCACCAACGTGTGAAGTCTCCTTGCGCTTCAGGACCCCATAAAAGGAGCAAGGAGTGAGCCAAACTATTGGCGGGAGTAGACACGGCTGCGGTCAGGAAATTGCATCCCTCTAAGTACGAACTAGCTAATCCATGAGTGTACCATGAAGTCACAAAGGTCGTACCTGTAAACCAACCACCCAACGCGAAGTAAGCAGTGGGAAAAAGTAGTAGACCAGACCAGCCCACAAAAACGAAACGATCTCTTCTAAGCCAGTCGTCCATACTGTCAAATAGATCTTTCGGTTCTTTGGAAGATTTTCCAATAGCAATTGTCATATTGTTTCCTCATTAAGTTAAGCTACTCAAACCACTTCTGGGTTTCCCACCCCTCTTTATTTACTCCGTATAGTTTTTCTTTTTTTTTTTCTTAACTATAGGAGACTCAAAAGATTTTTCATCAGGATTTTTTTACTTGATTTCGCTTATTATTTTCATTTTACTTTCTATTTCTTTCCCTCGCTTTCTGTTCCGAAATATCAATCTTGCTTGTCTCTGAGAGATTCCTCTTTTACGTCATCTTTCTTTTTGATGAAAGTGGGTCAACCCCCCTTTTCTTCTAGGACTTTGTTAAACATTCTAACACATGAACGAGCCCAACCCAACAAAAAAAGAATTGTCTGGGAAAATAAGAATTTACAGGGATATAGCTACTGATTTTGTAATTTGTAGATGTCATATATAGACATATAGATGGAATTTGCACCTTTGTGATACTTGTCACTTTTTTAGAAGTATCGGGTGTCTTTTCCTTCGATTTTTCTAAAACTCTAGAATCTATTTGGTCCCGCATAAATGAATAGCGGCATTTTTTGGTTTATTTTTGACCAAAGGGTGTGTTTAAAATTTTCATTATTGTTGGATGGGATAGTTCTATCTTTACTTCAAAAGCTAACAGTAAGCCAATTTTCACTTTTTGATTATTTGGAAAATTTGATAAGTGAGGGTGTCAAAGACCCGGGTAAAAACTATTTAGTTTGAGAATTGTTTCTGGGCTAAAATAATTGAAGAATTACCACCCAACTAGCCTTATCTTTTGTTTTTATTATTTCTCATAATGGAGAGGGACATAAAAAATACTCATATTAGGAATTTACATTTGATTCCTGAGGTAAGGATAACCAGAAAGCCTCTAATATAATAAATTATATCCAACTAATTTATTAACATTTTAAGAAATGACGCAATATTTTTGCTTTTAGTTATAAAAACATATCTATTCAACGGCAGGGTAGGATTTCTTATTCAAGAAATAAGAAAAAAACAACTTAGTGAGAAATACTTTTTTGTAAATAAAAGAAACTCTAAAAAAATTATGACGACCCTGGCATATATTTGACTACCAAGCCGGGATTATTGGATAGCTGGGTTTTACAAAACCAAAAACTATTTGATCAGCCCCTTGTCGGATTTGAACCGACGACTTACGCCTTACCATGGCGTTACTCTACCGCTGAGTTAAAGGGGCTTAATCATTAGTTAGTCGGATCTAAACGCTAACTAAATCATTAGTAAAAACATGAGGAAAACAAACTAGAAAACCAATTAGTTTTCACCGTTGACAAAAATAACTCTTGAGAGGGTAAAAACTTTTTTAAAAAAGACGGTTGACTTTGCGGAGACGGGATTTGAACCCGTGACCTCAAGGTTATGAGCCTCGCGAGCTACCAAGCTGCTCTACCCCGCGTAGTTAATGCCTTCAATGTAATTATTATACATCCCTTAAATAATTACATTGAGCAAAAATGGGTAGAATAGGGTAAATCGAAAAATATTGTATATGTTTAATATATTAAACATATACAATATTTTTGACTCGTGAAAGAAATTCTTTCGTTTTTCACCAACTCGACTTTGATACTCCAGGCAATACACAAGTGTGTGCCATTTCGCGGAGTACATGTCTGGAGAAACCAAAGTCTCGGTAATTAGATCTAGGCCGTCCGGTTAAGGAGCACCGAGTGCGGAGACGAACAGGCGCACTATTGCGCGGTAGAGATTGTAATTTCTTAGAAAGAATTATTTTTTCCTGAATTCGCAAACTACTTTTTATTTGCCGCTTCAGGGATTGGCGAACAACGCTGTATTTATCCACGAGTTTTTTTTTCTTGTTCTCTCTCTCAATGAGACTTTTTTTTGCCATAATTGACAGGTCAGTAAAAAATAAGTTGTATTATTGCTATGAAAGAAATAGAAAAAAAGTATTATTTATCGAGAACTCCAAGATATTTATTTTTACATAGTGGTAAATACATAATTAGGTAAGTAAATAATCGATGTCTCGGATGTGATAGACTAAATTCGACGTGATAGCGAGCAACGTGGTAGTCGGACAAAAAAAAAGGATTATCCAAATTTACCTGATGTAGATGCTATTAGAAAAGCTGCGTAGGTAAATACATAACCTACAGAAAAGTGAGCTAATCCAACCAATCGTGCTTGAACAATAGAAAGAGCAACTGGCTTATCTTTCCATCGTATCACGTTCGCTAAGGGCGTTCGTTCGTGGGCCCAAGCTAGGGTTTCAATGAGTTCTTGCCAGTACCCTCGCCACGAAATTAGAAACATAAACCCGGTCGCCCACACAAGATGCCCAAATAGAAACATCCATGCCCATACAGATAAACTGTTCATGCCAAAAGGGTTATAACCATTAATAAGCTGCGAGGAATTCAGCCATAAGTAATCCCTCAGCCATCCCATTAAATAGGTAGAAGATTCATTAAATTGGGCGACATTACCCTGCCACAAAGTAATATGTTTCCAATGCCAGTAGAAAGTAACCCATCCGATAGTATTCAGCATCCAAAAAACAGCTAAATAAAAAGCGTCCCAAGCGGAGATGTCACAGGTTCCCCCTCGTCCGGGGCCATCACAAGGAAAACTGTAACCAAATTCTTTTTTATCCGGCATCAATTTAGAACCACGCGCATCTAATGCACCTTTGACCAAAATCAAAGTAGTTGTGTGTAAGCCCAAAGCAATGGCGTGGTGAACTAGAAAATCTCCAGGGCCAATTGTTAAATATAATGAGTTACTGCTGCTGTTAACAGCATCCAACCAACCAGGTAACCACAAACTCCGACCGGCAATACTTGCCGGACTATCTACCGAAGATAAGAGAACGTCGAAACCATACGAAGCTTTACCATGAGCCGATTGGATCCACTGAGCAAAGACAGGTTCAATTAAAATCTGTTTTTCCGGAGTACCGAAGGCCAACATGACGTCGTTGTGAACATAAAGACCTAAAGTATGAAAGCCCAAAAATAAGCTAGCCCAGCTTAAGTGGGATATTATTGCTTCTTTGTGCTCCAACATTCTCGCTAAGACATTATCTTTATTTTGTTCAGGATCGTAATCTCTGAGAAAAAAGATGGCTCCGTGTGCGAAAGCTCCTGTCATAATAAACCCGGCAATGTATTGGTGATGTGTATATAGTGCAGCTTGGGTTGTAAAATCTTGTGCTATAAAAGCGTAAGCGGGTAGGGAATACATATGTTGTGCAACGAGGGAAGTGATGACCCCCAAAGCAGCTAGAGCAAGTCCCAATTGAAAGTGGAGGGAATTATTTACCGTATCGTAAAGTCCCTTGTGTCCACGTCCCAATCTGCCTCCTGGAGGAATATGAGCATCCAAAATCTCCTTCATGCTATGTCCAATACCGAAGTTAGTCCTGTACGTATGGCCGGCAATTACAAACACAACGGCTATTGCCAGGTGATGATGAGCCATATCAGTTAGCCACAAACTTTGAGTCTGCGGATGGAACCCTCCTAAGAAAGTTAGGATGGCTGTTCCCGCCCCTTGAGTGCTATTGAACAAATGATTATTTGAGTCGGGATTTTGTGCGTAAATACCCCACTGACCCGAAAAAAACGGCCCTAATCCCTGGGGATGCGGAGCGGTAGCTAATAAGTCGTTCCATCTAACATGTCCGCCCCTGGATTCAGGAATAGCTACATGAACCAAATGGCCTGCCCAAGCTAAAGAACTGACTCCAAATAATCCTGAAAGGTGGTGATTAAGCCGAGATTCGGCATTTTTGAACCACGAAATGCTTGGTTTCCATTTGGGTTGGAGATGTAACCAACTAGCTAATAGGAACAAAGCAGAAATAGCTAGCAGAAAAATAGATCCGGTATAGAGATCTTGATTATTGCGTAGACCTATGGTGTACCACCACTGGTATACACCAGAATAAGCTATATTAACCGGGCCTGAAGCCCCCCCACGGGTGTAAGCTTCGACCGCCGGCTGGCCAAAATGGGGATCCCAAATGGCATGAGCTATTGGTCTCACATGTACTGGGTCCCGTACCCATGTTTCGAAGTTGCCCTGCCAAGCTACATGAAATAAATTGCCAGAAGTCCATAGAAAGATGATAGCTAATTGACCAAAGTGAGATGCAAAAATTCGTTGGTAGAGACGTTCTTCAGTGATATCGTCATGACTCTCGAAATCATGCGCAGTGGCTATACCGAACCAGATACGACGAGTTGTTGGGTCTTGGGATAGACCCTGGCTGAACTTTGGAAATCTTGATGCCGTAATGTTTCTCAAATCCTCCTAGCCATTATCCCACTGCAATGATTCTCGCCAGGAAGAATGCCCAAGTTGTGGCTATTCCACCCAGAAGGTAATGAGTTACTCCCACGGCACGACCCTGTATAATGCTCAAAGCTCTCGGTTGGGTTGCGGGAGCAACTTTCAATTTGTTATGAGCCCAAACTATAGATTCGATAAGTTCCTGCCAATAGCCCCGACCGCTGAATAAAAACATTAGGCTAAAAGCCCAAACAAAATGAGCCCCTAAGAATAGGAGACCATACGCAGATAATGAAGAACCATATGATTGAATGACTTGAGAAGCCTGTGCCCACAAAAAATCTCGTAGCCATCCGTTTATTGTTGTTGAACTTTGTGCAAAGTTTCCCCCAGTAATGTGATTCACTGTTCCTTGTTCACTTACATTTCCCCATACATCCGATTGCATCTTCCAACTGAAATGGAATATAACTACTGAAATACAGTTGTACATCCAGAACAGACCCAAGAAAACATGATCCCAAGCAGATACCTGGCAGGTGCCTCCCCTCCCGGGACCGTCGCAGGGAAACCGAAAACCGAGATTTGCTTTGTCAGGTATTAATCGGGAACTGCGTGCAAATAAGACACCTTTCAACAATATTAATACGGTGACGTGAACTGTAAATGCGTGGATGTGGTGCACCAAAAAATCTGCAGTACCTAATGGAATCGGTGCTAAGGCAACCTTGCCAGCTACTGCTATTAAGTTGCTCCCACCCCAGGTTAAGCTGGTGCTTGCCGTTGCGTTAGGTACAGTCGATCCAGGAGCTAAGGCATGGGTATTTTGGATCCACTGAGCAAATATTGGTTGCAATTGAATGGCAGTATCCGAAAACATATCTTGGGGACGCCCTAAAGCACTCATAGTATCATTATGGATATATAGACCGAAGCTATGAAAACCCAAAAAGATACAAACCCAGTTAAGATGTGAAATTATTGAATCACGATGACGAATAACACGATCCAACAAATTGTTACATTGAGTAGTTGGATCGTAATCCCTTACGACAAAAATAGCCGCGTGCGCAGCCGCCCCCACGACTAAGAAACCTCCTATCCACATGTGATGTGTAAACAGCGAAAGTTGTGTAGCATAATCGGTGGCTAAATAGGGATAAGGGGGCATGGCATACATATGATGAGAAACAATAATTGTTAGGGATCCCAAAGTGGCCAGATTAATAGCTAATTGAGCATGCCACGAACTTGTTAAAATCTCATAAAGACCTTTGTGCCCTTCACCCGTGAAGGGTCCTTTATGGGCTTCCAGTATTTCTTTTGTGCTATGTCCAATGCCCCAATTTGTTCTGTACATATGGCCAGCTACTAGGAATAGAACCGCAATAGCTAAATGGTGGTGTGCGGCATCAGTTAACCACAAACCTCCTGTTATCGGGTTTAATCCTCCGCGGAAAGTCAAAAAGTCCGAGTATTCTGACCAGTTCAAAGTGAAAAAGGGGATTAATCCTTTTGCAAAACTCGGATACACCTGAGCTAAAAGATCACGGCTAAGAATGAATTCATGGGGAAGAGGTATTTCTTCGGGGTCAATACCTGCGTCTAAGAGTTGATTAATGGGGAGTGAAACGTGTATCTGATGTCCCGCCCATCCTAAAGATCCCAATCCCAATAGACCGGCCAAGTGATGATTCAGCATGGATTCGACATTTTGAAACCAAGCCAATTTTGGAGCAGCTTTGTGGTAATGAAACCAACCAGCAAAAAACATTAATCCGGCAAAAACTAAAGCACCTACAGCTGTGCAATAAAGCTGTAACTCATTGGTTATTCCGGAGGCTCGCCAAAGTTGGAAAAATCCGGACGTTATTTGTACGCCCTGAAACCCCCCTCCAACATCTCCGTTAAGTATTTCCTGACCAATTATTGGCCAAACAACTTGGGCACTGGGTTTCACATGAGTGGGATCATTCAGCCATGCTTCATAGTTGGAAAAACGAGCTCCATGGAAGTACATGCCGCTCAACCAAATAAAAATAATAGCTAGTTGACCAAAATGAGCACTAAATATTTTACGAGATATATCCTCTAAATCATTAGTATGACTATCAAAATCGTGGGCATCGGCATGTAGATTCCAAATCCATGTAGTGGTACTGGGACCCTTAGCCAAATTTCTCGCAAAATGTCCAGGCTGAGCCCATCTCTCAAAAGAGGTTTTCACGGGATCCTTTTCTACGATAATTTTGACTTCTGGTTCCGGCGAACGAATAGTCATCGGGACTCTCCTCTCTTCGGGCAGGGGATAGCAACAACCTACCAACAGGAGATACGAAATTTCTAATAACTTAACTGAAATTCTTACAAGAATTCGCTATCTCCCCACAAATTTGAAAATTGAACAGCTATGATGAAGAGGTTACGCGAGATAAGCTTTTGGTGGTATTATTACACGGATCAATAGTGCCTAATGGACTTAGCTTAACTAATTGCCCCTTTGGGGAGATAACAAAAGGGGGAGAGGAGTCGGTATTTGACAAAAGGGCAAGCAAAAAATTTTGTTTACTTCTACCTTCTAATTTGGTTTGCCGCGCATTTTCTGTTTCGCCGTTCTGCCTCTCCCGCCAACGAAGCGGGCCCTCTTACCGATGAAGCGGGGATGAGCGTCCTGTAATTTTTGACCGATTCTGTGCTTCAGCGTAATCATCGGGGGAAAGCGCTACTGCCCGTTTCCAATACTCAGCAGCCTGATCAAACCAAGCTTCCGAGATTTCCAATTCTCCTTGCTTAATGGCCTGTTCTCCTCGACCAGGATGGATGATTTCTTTGTAATATCCTCCTTTAGAACCGAACTTGGGGGTTTCCCACCCTATACGGCTCATACGACTGCGCCCCATCTCATCGTCTTATAACCAGAAACTGAATACTAATGCTACCTCCTAATTTTGATAAAAGCAGGAATAGTCGGGTTATAACTCAAAATAGTCAGGTTTTTGTTTTATCCGTTCCAAATAAAACCTCTTCCGTACTCACAGCTAGTAAGGGAAGAGTAACAACATCCCTCGTCACTAACTACCCTATCGCAAAATGGATTTCTTCAAAGAAGAAAAAAGTTTTCTCTTTCCTTTGGGATTTGATACTACGCCGTGTCTCGTTAATCTTTGTTTTCCCAACTGTCTCTGCTACAGAAACGAATTGCATAAATTTTGTCAATGAGACAATATCATTGTATCAACCCAGATTTTCAACGAAAAATCCTTGCGGCGCTCTATTTCCCCACTTCACTTAGTCAACTATCCATGGGACAGTTAAGCCATTTATCTTCTTTAAATCTGGATTGTTTTAAAGAAGACTAAATCCCGCCGCTCGCGACAATTCCCCGTTTGGAAAAATGCTTGGGGGAAGTCTTCCTGACCGATTGAGTGGTTAAGAACCAAAGAATCCTGAAGTATAGGTAGTCGCACGTAGTGGCAGATCACAGCCATGTTATTAAAGGCCTGTGGCAAAAAGGAATTGCGTTCCAGTGCCTGAAAGTAGTATTCCAAAGCTTTTGCATGTTCTCCATTGCTGGTATGAATCAGACCTATATTGTGGAGTATGTAACTTCGATCGTAAGAATCAACCTCTAAGCGCATGGCTTTGTAGTAGCTTCGCGAAGCTTCTGCATATTCTCCTTCTGATTGAGCCGACATTCGTTACGATTGCTTTTACAAGAAAGCCCCGCTTCAAAACCGTACATGAAACTTCCGTATCATACGGCTACTCCCGCTCGATTGAAGAAGAAGTAATTTGGGTAGTATCGTTGCTCTTATCCCTAATTAAAATTCTTCTACCGTAACGGGGGTTAGTGTTTATAAAAACTATTATCTAACCATCCCTTATGCAAAGAGTCTTTTTTGTTTAACCATATTTCCTAGCTTGTTTCATCATCAGTACTGGTATCAGAAATAGGCTTCATCCAACGCTGGACTCCTTGGCAAATTTCTTCGTTCCTAACCCTTTGTTTTTTAGGGGGGGTTAGTTACCCCGACAATCTCCGATGATCCAAGGGGTATCCGAAATACAAACGGGATGGTTGCTTATTACCCCGATCGCTATTAGTCGTTATCGCGACTCCAGAATTCTCAAATAAACATAATATTTGTCAAAAGCGGAGGTTGACGAAGAGTTTGTATTGCCGATTTCTCCATGTGGTGTCTGTACCCCCCTCCATGCACTTCTTTGTAAAATTATTGCATATTTTTTATTGCATATTCATACAAAAAACCCCTGCTTGCTTGATACCCAGACCCGTAGAAATCTAGATCCGTAACTTGCGGAGCTGCATCAGTCGTAGATACGCGACCGAAGGATTTTTTCGAGATCGGAAAACACCTTTACCAAATGTAGGTTTGCCAAAAAGAAGGTATTTGATTTTTTAAACAAATTGAATTTGGAATAGTGCCAAATTACTTCTCTTCTCGAATCACACCATCCCTGTAGTATATAGAAGCTTCCCTCTCTCTTTTAGTAGTAGGTAAAATTCTTGTCAAAATATCCGCTAGAATTGTGAAAGTTTTATCAATAAAATTATCATTTCTCCGTGACCTAGGCGTAATCAAAATTAACTCCTTGTTTTTTTATCATTTCACTTATTATTTCATTAATATATTCATTGAGATTACATAAAAAGGATAAATTGCGGAGTGACATAGTAGATAAGAATTTATTTTACTTCCCGTCTTAATTCTTAGGAATAAGTGTTAATAAGAGTATGCTCGACTCACTTGTCATTTCACTATTTAAAGCTCTAGAATAAGTTCAGACATTTCAATAGTGAAAAGTCTTAGCCCCAGGAGAGGTGGCCGAGCGGTTTAAGGCATAGCACCGGAAATGCTACGTAATATTTCACTTACCGAGGGTTCGAATCCCTCCCTTTCCTATCTTTATTACTATTTTATTAAAACAGCTTTTGAACCATCCCCACAAAAAATATAGTTCAATAAAACAATCATTTTGTTCTTTCGGAGAAAAATAAAATAGGAGTTTGAATCTATCTTGTAAAAAGAAAAAGAAAGAATTGAAAGAGTATTTTGTATTTTACCAAAGACAAGCTAACCCTCCATTTTTTGCTTATTATACAGAATTGTAGATGTGTTTAAATAACCTCGATTTAGAATTAAAAAACAATATTGGAATTATGATCCAAATCAACTCTTTTAAAAATAGTAATATTTTATTCTTTCTTGGAGGTGAGGTTGTAATATTTCATTTTTTACTAAATGAACTAAAAGTACTACAATAATTTAAAAGGTCAAAAATCTTCTTCTAGTTCATTTTTTAACTAACCTGGTTCTTCATTTATAGACCTGAGTCTTTTTTATTAGGTATTCTTAACAATGAAAATGAGGATTGTTACAGCAAAGGACTTGATAGATTTGATAGAATACCATTAAGCCTTTCGAGAGTAATACTCAACAACTAATAATTCATTTATCTCTAAATCGACAGATTCTCGACTGGCCATATGATTTACTAATCCCACTTGCTCGCCGGCTTTCGAGAAAGATAAAGTTAAATGATCCGGTATTCCATCCCTACCAATAAACTCATCTTTCGCCACAGTGTGAGAAATTGGTCGCTTTCGAATAGTAATAATATCTTTAGGCTTACATCGATAGCTTGGTATATCGACAATACACTTGTTGACTAAAATATGCCTATGATTAACCAATTGTCTGGCAGCGGGAATCGTCGAAGCCATACCTAACCGAAAAAGTATATTATCCAAACGCATCTCAAGTAATTGCAGTAATACCTGCCCTGTTGAACCCCTGGTTTTTCTGGCAATACGAACATACTTGAGTAATTGTCGCTCTGTCAATCCGTAATTAAAACGTAATTTCTGTTTGGTCTCTAAACGGACGCAGAATTGAGATATTTTCTTTGAAGCTGATTGTTCGCTAGCAACTCGGAAGTCTCCCGGGTTGGACGTCTTATCTTTACCCGTCAGGCCTGGCAAATTCTTCAGACGACGCATTGATTTTAAACGAGGTCCTCGATAACGAGACGTAAAAACTCCTTTTCAATAAATGTTTTCCAAACAGAGAACGAAAGAAACTAGTTTGAGATGAGCACGGAGACCTAATTTAGTTCTATTGCCAAATTAACTAGAAGTTGATCAATATTGATCTCTATGGAAATCATAACATATGAATAGAAACTGATAAATATTCATTTTGATTTACTAAAATATCTTTAATAGATTAAAGGGCAAATAAAAAACTACTTTATTACTACTTATATATCCACCAATTTGTACCGGATAACTTCAATTTGTTGTAGTATATACATTTATATAAAAATCTTGTATAGAAAATTAACATGTATTGATATGGTAGATGTATTGCCTCGAATGGTTCGTCTCTATATACTTATTTCAGAAAAGACTTTTGAAAAAATAAATGCCTAATCTTTTAAGCGATATTCTAATTTATATTACACATATCTATTCTTTAATAAGTTACAAACGAGACTAAAAAAAGAAGTAGAAGAGACCATATGGGAAAAAAATAAGCAAAAGGCGTTGAGATACACAAACACATGTGTATCCCTATCTACATGCTAGTTTGTATATTCATACTTAATATTTACGTGGGAAGGTTCAATGGGATCTAGATTCTTGAATATAGGTACACCAACACCAATTATTCCTTCTTATCATTTTCTTCTCAGGATAGAAAAAAGAACTAGGTATCTACATCTTTCCCTTCCGTTTGTTGGGGCTAAGGGTGGGGATATGGCGAAATGGTAGACGCAGCGGACTCAACCAGATTGAGCCTAGATATGGAAATGTATTGAGTGGCAGCTCCCAGATTCAGGGGAACCTAGGATTCTTTAGCAGGCAATCCTGAGCCAAATCTTGTACCAATTCACAAGAATCCCGTCGGATTGGTAGATCGAGATAGGTACAGAGACTCGAAGGGGGTTATTCCAACGAGCAAACTATTAGTTAGTAGTTTACAAAAGAACTGAATATCCAAACGTTCCATGTGAACATATTTGCCACATGAAAAAAATAAGATTTGTGAGAGATAGATCTTTTTTTTTTATTAAAAAAAAGGAGATTTTAGCTTTGAAAAGCAGACTAATTAAAAGCAATTTTGAAGAAGAAGCAGTCATTTACGAAATCGCGCCCTTTTTCCAGAATAAGGCGATAAATAGACTTTTCTTTTTTGACCCTACTTAATTTCGCTAGTTTTCACATCTTTCTTCTATCTGTTTTAAGATCTCATTACATTTCAATGAATACTCTTACTTAAGTTAAGTAATGAATGAGTTGGTAGCAACTGATAATTATCTCGAGAATGAAGGTAGAGCCCTATCCTACAAAGCTAGAAACAATCTGGTAGCGACGCGAGTTGCAGTGGGAAGAAAATCCGTTGGTTTCAACCATGAGGGTTCAAGTCCCTCTATCCCCAACGATACAATTTAGTTATTTTATTCCATTTGTATATCCAATTGGTATGTCTGCTATCAAAACTAAAAAAACCATCGAAAGTAAAACCCCTTACCGTGGCAAGACGGATCAGCCATTCAGTGGGTAAAAATCCCTGAATGGCTCGATCAATCTTTAGCCCCATTCCGGTTTGTATTTTTCTTTCACAATTTCAAAAAAAAAAGCCAAAGCCTGGAACAAATTGGCATAAGTAGAAGTAAAAGCTCAATTAGATGATCAAAAACCTCAAAACATAAATGTTTTGTCTCACCCCCACGTCTTTGGAGCAGTTGTATCTTTCTTAAAAGAAAAAAAGTTGGCCGGGATAGCTCAGTCGGTAGAGCAGAGGACTGAAAATCCTCGTGTCACCAGTTCAAATCTGGTTCTTGGCAATTAAAACGAAATTATTTCCAATAAGATTATTTCCAATAATTAGTGAATGGAGGAAAAAAAAAAAAGAGAATAGTTAGAATCGGTGTCACGGGGACGAGATCTTCCTGGAAAGACCTAGTTGAAAGAAAGTAAGTCTTTCAAAAACTAAAAAGATTGACCAGTGAAAAGTTTTAAAACTGAGTTTTTTCTCTTACTATAGGCTGGATTCTAATAGGCATCTTGTAATTCATAAAAGTTAGGTACCACGTAATCCTTACGGAGAGGCCAGCCGATCCAACTTTCGGGCATTAGTATACGCCTAAGATATGGGTGTCCCCGGTGGATTATTCCCAACATGTCGTAGGATTCACGTTCTTGGAAATCAGCACTCTTCCAAACCCAGTAAACCGAAGGTATTTGAGGATTTGTTCTTGAAACAAAGACTTTTGCACATATCTCCTCAGGTTGCTTTTGCTGGTCTCGCATCTGGGTTAAGTGATACACACTGACTAAAGATCCACCCGGTGTCGCATCATAAGCACATTGAGATCGTAGGTAATTAAATCCGTAAGCATATAGGGCGACAGCTATAGACAACCATTCTTCTGACTTGACCTGCAAAATCTCTACACCTTTGTAATCGTAACCCAAAGGCCGGTGTGAGAACTTGTACTTTGTTAACCAGGCAGATATTCGACCCCGCATATCTGGATTGAATTCATTTCTATCAGCGGTGTTCATATCGATTAATACCTCCTTTTTTTATTGATTCCATATTTTTTTACTGATTTAATAATAAAGATAGAACTAGTCATCAATTTGATGATAGTAATTCATCGTACTTGTCGGCAAAATTTTGCAAGTTTTCCGAAAAACCGGTTAGTGCCCATTTTGGGCCAAAATTATATATCTCTTGATTGTATTTTTCGGTCTGTTCGTTCAATACAAAACGAAGCGGATGACTTAAGTTAAAATATCTCGTTCGAATGGGGTGGGAAGCCCGTTTCCCAAAGATATCTCGAGCGATTTTCTTGCGAAGTTTCGTCACAGCATCGATAATCGCTTCGGGTTTGGGTGGACAACCAGGCAAATGGATATCGACAGGAATTAATTTATCTACTCCGCGAACGGTACTGTAAGAATCTGTACTAGACATGCCTCCCGTAATGGTACAAGCTCCCATAGCAATTACATACTTAGGCTCAGGCATTTGCTCATATAATCTCACTAAAGATGGAGCCATTTTCATTGTTACGGTACCGGCAGTAACCAGCAGGTCCGCTTGTCTAGGACTGGACCTGGGTACTAGGCCATACCGGTCGAAATCAAATCTCGAACCAATTAGAGAGGCAAATTCAATGAAGCAACAACTAGTACCATATAGAAGTGGCCAGAGACTAGATAGCCTGGACCAATTGGAAAAATCACCGATACTAGCCAAAAATATTGAATCTGAAAAACCACCTCGAAGAGGCAACTGTGCTACTGAATTGAGGAGAGTCTTTTCTTTTGTATTCTTGATTTTCCTGCTGTCAGTTTCACCCGATTGTTCGAAAATTGAGACCATTCCAATGCTCCTTTTCGCCAAGCATAAACCAAACCGACAATTAGTACAAATACAAAAACAATAACTTCGACGAAACCAAATAACCCCAAGTCCCCAAAAGCTATAGCCCAGGGATAGAGAAATACGGTTTCAACATCGGAGACCGTGAACACCAAGGCAAACATATAATAACGTATCTGAAATCGAATCCAAGTGTCTCCTTTTGGCTCAATACCCGACTCGTAACTCGCCAACTTTTCTGGTCTCTTTTGAGTGGGAGCAACAAGCCTGGAAATCAAAAAAGCCAGAAATGGGATAGATATAGAAACTAACAAAAAAATCCGAAAAGAGTCATATTGGTGAAACAAAAACATCTAAGAACTCCTTTTGTTTCCACAATTGACGCCTCGCCCCACTATAACAGGTTTAACACCTATAATCTTTTTGGAGAAGTGGTCTGAATCTGTTGTCATCTTATACCTACCTAATAGTTAGTAGTATAATAGTTAAATACTAGTTGGAGAAGTAGTCTCCTTCTTGCGCATCTGTAGTCTCAATTTCCCGGCTCTACTTTACTAGTAAAGATACTAAATAACCCGATATTTTGAATTGACATTTGATCAATTAGTAATTACTTAATGAAATTGAACCGCTTTCCTTGCCTTCTACTTAGAATTAAGTAGAAGTAGGGGGAGTAAGTCCCAGTAATCTTACCATTAATCCGATAGATTCAATTGAGTAATTTAATTCCTTTAGATAATATTGAATTGATTAGATAATATTGAATTGAGTAGATCATAGTAAGATGGTTTTAGGCAATTTGAATTGATTTTCCAGATTCCGTCATACCAACGCTTTCTTTTTTTTTTTTTTTAACTTCTAGCGTTATGTTTTCTAAACGATTTAGGGCTATACGGATTCGAACCGTAGACACTCTCGGTTATGCAGATTAGAATATAGAATTAAGTTCTCTAACTGCTTATCGAACCCAACATGCCGCTTTTTCGGCATTGGGCTCTCTAGCCAGCTGCTCTCCAATTAGATTGAAGACGAACGCTGATGGACCAAAAATTTGATTTTTATATGAATGAGAAGAGATGGTTCCGTATGCTTACACAATTCTTACTTCAGGTACTTCTCCATGTTGGAGATTTGAAAAAAGAAATGGATTAAGCAATCCCAAAGTTTCTTAAGAAGATTATTAAGCGTTGACGCAGGTTTGTCTTTGTTGGGTAGAATTCCATCTCGCGATCTGAAATAGTCTCTGTCGCTTAGAGACGACACAACACTTTCTACACCTGAAAGTCTGTGAGACGAGGAAGAGATTTTATTTTGGCCCTCTCAAAATCCAACCAACTTTTAGCATTGGATAAACCAGTTTTACCATATCAACTTTTCAAAATCGATTTATCATCGATGTATCTGTCATGCTACTTTTCTTTCGTGGTCAAAAAGTAAGACAGAAATATATCATGCAATATGTTTTTGTTTGCACGAATCGTTTGGCTTCGACGAATCTTCTAAAAAGACATTGGCGCACGTGTAAACGAGGCACTCTACCGCTGAGCTATAGCCCTTAAAAAAACTGCTCGTGTGATACACAGTATATACGTGATAACCAATTTCTGTCAAGTCAATCAGTTGAAACCAATTACTCCGAACCTAAACTTGCTTCCAGCCATTTCTAGTGGATATAATAAATGTATCTATAATAGATATATCCCTACAGATATCCATAAATAGATATAACCCATATATAGATATACCTATATCCATCTATATAGAGATATACATAGATTTCAATCACATATCTTATTAGGTTGGAATCAAAAAATTGGTGCATAAGCGGGCAGTGGCGACCTACTTAACTCAGTGGTTAGAGTATCGCTTTCATACGGCGAGAGTCATTGGTTCGAATCCAATAGTAGGTAACATTTACTTATTAGATACCGCGACTATTGAATCGATATTAAGTCGGTACCTAATAAGATAAGTTTCGCCATGTACAAAACATATTGCATGCCTAGCGTTGTCGTACTAGAGATCATCGGACCGGATGGATCTCAAAAATATCGAACTTTTGAAAACCGTACTAAACGATAGTCGAAGCTTCCAATCGGGCTTTGGCTCTTTTAAATGCCAAATTGGCTTCTATTATTCTTTTCTTGCCTTCTGCTTTAGCTAACTCAGCTTGAGCTGTCTGAAAACTTCTTTGAGCTTCGATAGGATCAATTTCATTAGCTATCTCTGCTTCGTTAACTAATATCGTTATTTGATTATTATCTACCATGGCGAAGCCACCCATCAGCGCCATTGCGGACCATCGTCCATCATTACGTATCTTTGAGATCCCCATATCCAAAGCTGTGAGAAGCGGTGCGTGATTGGATAATATGCCAATCTGACCACTACTGGTGGATAAAACAATTTCCCCTACCTCGGAATTCCAAACTATTCGGTTAGGGGCCATTACACGAAGATTTAATACCATATCTATTATTGATCCTCCATCTGCAAAGCTGCGGCTTTCGCGGCGGCTTCGTCAATATTTCCAACCAAATAAAAAGCTTGCTCGGGAAGATTATCTAACTCTCCAGGAAGAATCATTTGAAATCCCTTAATTGTTTCTGGTAAACTGACATATTTGCCTGGAGAACCCGTAAAGACTTCCGCCACAAAAAAAGGCTGTGACAGAAAACGTTCTATCTTTCGGGCTCTAGCTACCGTCAACCGATCCTCTTCGGATAACTCGTCTAGTCCGAGAATAGCTATAATATCTTGAAGTTCCTTATAACGTTGTAAGGTTTGTTTTACCCCTTGCGCTGTTTCGTAATGTTCCTCACCTACGATCCAAGGCTGCAACATAGTTGAAGTCGAATCCAATGGATCCACTGCCGGATAGATACCTTTTGCTGCTAAGCCTCTTGAAAGAACAGTTGTAGCATCTAGATGTGCAAATGTCGTAGCTGGAGCTGGGTCGGTCAGATCATCCGCAGGTACATAAACAGCTTGAATAGAAGTTATTGACCCTTCTTTGGTCGAAGTAATTCTTTCCTGCAATGATCCCATTTCTGTACCAAGGGTCGGCTGATAACCCACGGCGGAAGGCATTCTACCAAGTAATGCCGAGACCTCCGACCCCGCTTGGACAAAACGAAAAATATTGTCAATAAACAGGAGTACATCTTGTTTGTTAATATCTCGAAAATATTCCGCCATTGTTGGAGCAGTTGAGCCAACTCTCATACGAGCTCCCGGTGGTTCATTCATCTGACCATAAACCAAAGCCACTTTTGATTCCGCTATATTTTGTTCATTAATAACCTTTGATTCCTTCATTTCCATGTAGAGATCATTACCTTCACGTGTACGTTCTCCCACCCCACCGGATACAGATACACCTCCATGAGCTTTCGCAATATTATTGATCAATTCCATGATAAGAACTGTCTTTCCGACTCCGGCTCCACCAAATAAGCCAATTTTCCCACCTCGACGATATGGAGCCAAAAGATCCACAACTTTAATTCCTGTTTCAAAAATTGATAGCTTGGTATCCAATTGAGTAAAAGTTGGAGCGGGTCTATGGATTGGAAATGTTGTACTATTGTTAACAGGACCCAGATTATCTACGGGTTCGCCAAGTACATTAAATATTCGTCCAAGAGTGGTTTCACCCACAGGAACACTAAGAGGGGCTCCCGTGTCAATAACGCCCATACCTCTCATTAAACCATCTGTGGCACTCGTAGCTACGGCTCTTACTTCATTGTTCCCCAACAATTGTTGGACTTCACAAGTAACATCAATTTCCTGGCCCGCCGAGTTTTTTCCCTTGACTACTAATGAATTATAGATGTTTGGCATTTCTCCTGGAGAAAAAGCCACATCCAACACTGGTCCAATGATCTGAGTGATGTGCCCCACCTTTTTTTCCACCAATTCAGAGATTTCGAAAAAGAGAGAACTGGTTTTCATAAGAGTGTCATTTTGTTTTCTTTATTTAATTGCTGAATCGATAGAAATATTTGGTTCTTCACCGTCGAAAGTTGATGTTAAAGGAGATTTAACTTATGTTCACCCCTACTCCCCTCGTTTTTCCTTTTAATTTGCAGATGTGACTATAGATTGAGATTGAGGGGATGCGAAGATTTGATAAGTAAAAAAATTTTAATTCCCATATGACTTTGATACCCATGGGATCGATGCCCCAATTCTCATTATCGGGTTATATTATATGTCTTTTTCCCTATCTAGATCTTCAGAATAAGGAACCAATGCTTAACTAGTTCATAATCCATGGATCAGTCTAACCATGAACAGATTCCCGAGTCAATGTATGGAGATGGGTTGAACTCCTGTTTCCTTCCCAGTTTATGCAGAAAACCGGAGCATTTAGTTGCATTCCGCATAAAAAGTAGCATAAAATGCTAATGTTCCATTCCTGAAGTGGATTATTGACAGGTATAAGTATAGTGTAGAGCTTAAATAACCGAAACCCGCTTTACATTTTACATTTACGTTTTACATCGGAATACTCTACCTATGCCGAACAGATCTCATCATTGCAAGATTTACTATTTCAGTTGTAGGGAGGAACAAACTCATGTCGCCACAAACGGAGACTAAAGCTGGTGTTGGATTCAAAGCTGGTGTTAAAGATTACCGATTGACTTATTACACTCCCGAATACAAGACCCTAGATACTGATATCTTAGCTGCTTTCCGAATGACCCCGCAACCTGGAGTACCAGCTGAGGAGGCCGGAGCTGCAGTAGCTGCGGAATCCTCTACGGGTACATGGACCACGGTATGGACAGACGGACTTACCAGTCTCGATCGATACAAGGGCCGGTGTTACGATATCGAGCCCGTCGCTGGGGAGGAAAATCAGTATATTGCGTATGTAGCTTATCCCCTGGATTTATTCGAGGAAGGTTCCGTCACCAATATGCTGACTTCCATTGTAGGTAATGTTTTTGGATTCAAGGCCTTACGCGCTCTGCGTCTGGAAGACCTACGGATTCCTCCTGCGTATTCCAAAACTTTTATAGGACCCCCTCACGGTATTCAGGTAGAAAGGGATAAACTAAACAAATACGGACGTCCTCTACTGGGATGTACAATCAAGCCAAAATTAGGCTTGTCTGCCAAAAATTATGGTAGGGCAGTCTATGAATGCCTTCGTGGTGGACTTGATTTCACGAAAGATGATGAAAACGTGAATTCCCAACCGTTCATGCGTTGGAGAGATCGCTTCGTATTCGTAGCAGAAGCTCTTAATAAAGCCGTGTCCGAAACAGGTGAAATCAAGGGGCATTATTTAAATGCCACTGCAGGCAATTGTGAAGAGATGATGAAGAGAGCTGCGTTTGCCAGAGAATTGGGTGCACCAATCGTCATGCATGACTACCTCACTGGCGGGTTTACCGCAAATACTACCTTAGCATCTTATTGCAGAGACAATGGATTACTTCTTCATATTCACCGGGCGATGCATGCTGTCATCTCTAGACAACGGAATCATGGTATGCATTTCCGTGTATTAGCCAAAGCATTACGCATGTCCGGCGGGGATCATGTCCATGCCGGAACTGTAGTAGGCAAATTAGAAGGCGAACGAGACGTTACTTTAGGATTCGTCGATTTACTTCGCGACGATTATATCGAAAAGGATCGTAATCGCGGCGTCTATTTTACCCAATATTGGGTTTCCATGCCGGGTGTACTGCCCGTAGCTTCGGGTGGTATTCACGTTTGGCACATGCCTGCCCTAACTGAAATTTTTGGGGACGATTCTGTCTTACAGTTTGGCGGGGGAACGTTGGGACATCCCTGGGGAAATGCACCCGGTGCTGTAGCTAACCGGGTTGCATCGGAGGCTTGCGTACAGGCTCGTAATGAGGGTCGTGATCTTGCCCGTGAAGGGAACGAAATCATTCGCGAAGCTAGTAAGTGGAGTCCTGAATTGGCTGCCGCATGCGAAATCTGGAAAGCAATTAAATTTGAGTTCGAGACAATCGATACGTTGTAGATAACTATGAATTATCAAACTTTCTTATTCTGGCGCCAGTCTTAAAACCATTTTAAAACGTACTGGTATTAACAGCATCGTGAGAAAAGAAAAAAAGGATTTTCCCGATGCTGTTAATACCCCGAGAGATTCTGGTGGCTAAATGGAGCAAAGCGCGCGGTTTTTAAACCGCAGACGCAAGGGTTCGAGTCCCCACCGATTAGTAAGTATAAGGCTGCATTACAAGAATTAGCGGTCTTGATAGTACACTCAACGGCTCTTATTGATTCATTGGTTTAGTTAATTTCGTCATGTGTGATTGTACTATATTGTTTTGACTGTTCAGTTGGATAACCAAAATTTAATACCTAGAATATACCTGATTCGATCATTAATCTTTCAACCCTCAACTTTATTTGCCTCAGCTAGGGGCAGACTCGGCTTTTTCAAAAAGGAATTCTGGGATTTTTTTACTACACAAAGGAAGGAAATAGATGAGGAGATTATTACGTCTGTAATAAATTGGTTTGAAGATAGGCGAAAATTTGGTGGATTAATCGGGGCTTTTCTCGAAGAAGCTGCACGAAGCTCCACCACAAATGAAAGAGATAGACGAATAGGTGTTAACGCAACCAAGGGATTATGGGCTCGGTGTGACAATCGTGGAAACATGCTTCATGTGAAATTTTTGAAACGAAATAAAAGTGTTTGTGAAGAACGCGGTCATCATCTCTCAATGAATAGTATGGAAAGGATCGAACTTTCAATTGACCCCAACACATGGATTCCTATGGATGAAGACGCAACCGCAAGAGACGTTTTAAGTTTCTCCGACGAAGATTCTTATGAAAATCATATACTTGCTTCTCAGGATAAAACTGGTCTAACTGATGCTGTTCAAACAGGCATAGGATATCTAAATGGAACACTTATTGCGCTTGGTGTTATGGATTTCCATTTCATGGGGGGAAGTATGGGTTGCGTAGTGGGTGAAAAGATTACTCGTTTAATTGAATATGCCACACAAAAGCTTTTGCCGCTAGTTCTAATTTGTGCCTCCGGGGGAGCACGTATGCAGGAAGGAACGTTGAGCTTGATGCAAACGGCTAAAATCTCTTCTGTTTTACACCTTTATCAAGCTCAAAATAAATTGCTTCATATATCTGTTCTTACTTATCCAACGACGGGCGGTGTTACTGCTAGTTCCGGGATGTTGGGAGATATAATTATTGCTGAATCTAAAGCCTATATAGCCTTTGCCGGTAAAAGGGTAATTGAATAAACCTTGCGCCAGAAAATACCCGATGATTTTCAAGCAGCTGAGTCCTTATTTGCGAATGGGCTACTCGATTCAATCATCCCGCGTAATCTTCTGAAGGGTGTTTTGAGTGAAATATCTGAGCTTTACTTATCAGCTCCTTACAAAAGAGATCTTTCAAAATATTATTAAGTATGCCCCGAATTCTATTTGTTTAATTTCCCGTAGATTTGCATCTCATTAGAAAATGAGATGAAAGAGGGGGAATATGTGAAACATAGGATATTTACTCGTCGTCGATCTATTAATCTTTTTTGCAAATCTTTCTCTAAAAGATCGATTCTAACTAAATTAGTTCTTTCGATTATAAGACTCTTTCCTTTATGAAATAAAAAGAATATCATTAGATACTAGAAAGAATAGTGAAACGGAGATATATTGTTATATAATTATTTCTTCCTTTTTCGAGGCAAATTCACCATGGCAGCATCTTATTTACCCTCCATCTTTGTACCGCTAGTAGGTTTGTTGTTTCCGGCAGTTACAATGGCTTCCCTATTTCTGTATATAGAGCGGGACGAAATCCTATAATGTATCTTTTCTTGTAAGATAAATAACGATTTAGTGGGTTTCCTGCTCTTCGTAAGGTAAGAATCTACTTTTAATTCTAACCAAAACCAAATTGGAATGTATTGGATAATCCTATTTGATTTTTTCCAGTAATTAAATGATATCGTCACAATCTATGTCTCATTCTAACTTTCCACAGAATTGAGATATAGATTGATGATTTATTAGTAATATGGAATACTTCATCTATGAAGGATTGTTTATCCCCGGGCTTAAGAATACTTTACTCCAAATGCAGACGCGCGAGATAGAGAGAAGTAAAAGTAGTGATGAACTGAAAACGAGAATGACCAGAGGACAGAATAAAAAACTGAATCCAGCAACAAGATTAATTTATTCATTCTGCAATCTATGAGGAAATGATGATGAATTCCCACTCCAAATGGATCCAAGTAGAGTTCATAAAAGGCTCACGTACATTTGCAAATTTGTGTTGGGCCTGTGCCCTCGTCTGCGGTTCAATCGGTTTCTTCTTAGTGGGGTTTTCTAGTTGCATAGGCGAAGATATGATCCCTCTATTTTCGTCTAAACAAATTGCATTTCTTCCACAAGGTCTTGTGATGTGTTTTTATGGGATCGCTGGTCTTTCTCTCGGTTTTTATTTGTGGTGTACTGTTTTTTGGGACGTGGGGGGCGGATATAATTACTTCGACAAGCAAGAAGGTTTTTCCTCCATTTTTCGATGGGGTTTTCCTGGAAACAATCGCCGTATCCGTATTCGGCTTGCACTAAAAGATGTTGAAGCTGTCGGTTTAAAGACTCAAGAAGGCCTTTTTCCAAGTCGTATTCTCTACCTTAAAGTCAGGGGTCGACGAAGTATCCCCCTAACTAGAATCGGCGAAAATATCACTTTGGAAGATATGGAAGAAAAAGCTGCCGAACTCGCCCGCTTTTTACGTGTATCAATTGAAGGTTTTTGAGGTTTAGCTCAAAAATCACATTCTTTACGAAAAGATATGGTACAGAAAAAAGTAGTGAAACAACTAAAAAAGAAAGAATTTAGACAGTTTTTAAAAAGGGGAGATAACCTAATGAAACAAATACTTTATGACCAATCTTATCCCGTATCACGCTTTATTGATAATTAAAATATGCATTTTTGTCATTGGAAACGGAAATTTCTTACATGGTTTTTCAATACACCAAATCGTTCCTCGGATAGAGCTTATGAAGCTAGTAAGAATCTGCAGTCTGACTCTTTGTTTTTCATGCAACTCAAGCCATTTTTTCCCATAGCGAAGGATTTGTCACGAGTCCAATCAGTTTTCGGAACTGCAGCAGCCGGCAAATCTCGATATGTAATATGTCGCAGTCTTCTAGAACACAGAATTAGCCTACTCCTTTTGGGAATTCAAAACTATTTAACAAAGTCTTCTTGGACAAGATTTTTTTGTCTGTCTCTGAAAAAGCCCTGCGGATCATACTTCTACTATACAAGTAATTACTCAGTCAAAAATTGTTTAGATCCGCCTTTGCATAAGCCTTTAGATACTTCGAGTCCCCAAGAGATGTCTCCCAGATCTTGTTCTAATCCGTACATGGATTACAAAGTGGACAACCTGAGAAGCGAAATCATTGGTTTATCAAACTCTAATTTCGGAGGTGATTCTGCCTCTGCAAGTAGGTACATTTTTCACAGATTGAAAAATCTGCAAAGAATGAATAGAAAATTGGCTTGGATCGAAGCAATTTCAAATGAGTTTGATTCTCAGATTGGTTCCAGACAAATATTTTCGTTCCAAAACAAGAAAAAAATAATTGAAAAATCGCTTAATTGCAAATTAGCAAATTTCCGCGACAGTCCCGCAGCCTACGAGCCAATTAATTTGGTACCTCGGTCTGTGACCCGGACTTTATCCAGGTTCAAAGCGGAATTGACAAATCAATCAAGTGTATTAGTATATAACGACTTCGACTTAGCCAAGAACCAAGCCTCCGCTTCTCTTCAATACGTCGGTTTCTTCTTGTTTCTTCCGCTATTGCTTCGAGAGGCTATGAAAGATTGGTTTCTGGAACCTTGGATTAGGGGGTGGTGGAACAAAAATCAAATTCAAGTTTTTTTGAACTCCCTACAGGAAGAACAAGCTTTGAAGCAGCTCCGAGAAACAGAGGCATTACTCTGGTTAGACGATGTTATTAGCAATTTTGCAAATAGGCGGTTGCAAAATTTCGATGTGGATACGTGCGATGAAACTACTAGATTAGCAACAACGTATAACGAGCTAACCATCAATCTATTGCTACAGCTAGCAACTAATGGAATTAGTATTGCCATTCTACTTATTTTCCTCCTCCCGGGTCGAAAGAGATTTGCGGTTTCAAATTCCTGGGCTCAAGAGTTATTTTATAGTTTAAATGATACAATGAAGGCATTTTTCATACTTCTGCTGACTGATCTATGTGTAGGGTTTCACTCGCCCCATGGTTGGGAAATAATTATAGGGTTCTTTTTCGAACAATTTGGATTAATTCCCAATAAGTATGTAATTCCTCGTTTTGTCTCAACCTTTCCAGTTATTTTAGATACGGTTTTTAAGTACTGGATCTTTCGTCACTTAAATCGAACATCTCCTTCAATTGTAGCGACTTACCATACAATGAGTGAGTGATAATAATTCCTTTGTATCTTCAATTATCCAAGCTATCCCAGCTCCTCGCTTTTCTTATTATTCGCCATCCAATAGTAAGGAAACGGAGGAAAAAATAGAGTAAAAGAATTGGAAAAAGAATAGCATTCTAAAATAAAAAGTGTCACGGCCTGTTCGTACAAATATTTAAGACTAATCATCTATTTATGCAAGCAACAATTACGAAGAAGTGGATAAAAGAATGGTGGATTCTATCAATCGTAGTATTAATAAGTTTTGGAGAATTAAGTTGTCCATCTGTATCAAACGCATATCCGATTCTCGCGCAGCAAAACTACGAAAATCCACGCGAAGCTACAGGTCGTATTGTATGCGCCAATTGTCATTTAGCCAAGAAACCCGTCGATATTGAAGCCCCACACTCTGTTCTTCCTGATACTGTATTTGAGGCAATTGTTAAGATTCCTTACGACACGTAGATTAAATAAGTATTGGCAAATGGAAAAAAGGGAGGTCTGAATGTTGGCGCCGTTCTTATTCTACCCGAAGGGTTTGAATTAGCTCCTTCTAATCGTCTCTCAACCGAAATGAAAGAGAAATTGGGAAAATTGTCGTTTCAAATTTACCGACCTGGCAAGGATAATATAATTGTCATAGGTCCAGTACCGGGCAAGTTATATAGCGAGATTTTATTTCCAATCCTATCCCCAAACCCAGAGAATAAAAAAGAGGCACATTTCCTAAAATATCCAATTTATGTAGGGGGTAACAGGGGAAGGGGACAAATCTACCCGGATGGTAGCAAAAGTAACAACACTGTATATACTGCTTCAGCGACGGGAACTATAAAAAGAATTGTTCGAAAAGAGGGAAGAGGTGGGTACGAAATCACTATTCAAGAATCCTCTGAGTCTCGTGAAGCTGTTGATATTTTACCTCCCGGCCCAGAACTTGTCGTTTCAGAAGGTGAGTTTGTCAAGGCGGATCAACCTTTGACTAATAACCCCAATGTGGGAGGATTTGGTCAGGGAGAAGTAGAAATCGTACTACAAGACCCTTCACGGATTCAAGGTCTCCTAGTTTTCTTTGCGTCGGTTGTTTTAGCACAGATCTTTCTCGTGCTTAAGAAGAAGCAATTTGAAAAAGTTCAATTGGCAGAAATGAATTTTTGATTACACAATCTTTTCTAAACCCTTTCACAATAAGTAAATGAATCGATTCATAATTTCATCGATTGTGAGGAAAAAGTGTGTTTTTCAGTTTGTATTTTGGGCGGTTCCGGCTTTATATCGTTTATGTAAGAAAGAAGTTGGCTATAGGCCAGGCCAGCTCGCAAGCATGTGTTTGAATAAACTTAAAGGGAAAAGACGGCTTGGGAATCACATGACAGAATGTGAAGGTTAGTGGCCAAGTTTATTCATAAGCATCGATAGCGTCGACAGCGGCGGGGGTCGGCACCACCGCCGCTATCGACGCTACAAAAATAAAAAAGTTCCTTAATGCAATATATTTTTTCTTCCGTATCCACACACGTTCTTACCAGCAGAGCCAATTCTAGTTCAAGAAATACAACAGCATGAATAGGGAGAAGGGATTGGAACCAAAGATTGGGGCGAAATAGTTTAGTTACCCGTTTATGAAGATAATACGGAAAACTACTAGAGGTAGAAACTATAGTTTTTAGGTTGATCGGTTTATAGATAATATTCCAAAACTCGTGAGATAATCCTACTAATTAATTAGATCAACAAAGTAAAGTTTTTTTTATCAATTTTTATATCATAGCTAAATAATATAAGCTATGGTTTGATTTCTTTTTGCTCTATTAATCTCTGTGGAATTCTCTCAGAAATATCGGTGTCGCCGGATTCAACCCCAACTCATTTTCTTGATTGAGAACCTTGGAAATGGATCGATAGATCGGCCCATTTACCATTTACTTATAAAAAAGTTTTAAATATTAGTTCAAATGAGTGTTCCATTCAGTCTTAATCGTGTAAAACTGCAATTCATACTCGGGAAATAGGAATCTGTTGAATCAAAACATTTTTTTTGTCTTACCTCTCATTTTTTTTTTCTTTCCAATTAAAAAAAAAAAATGGAAACTTTACCTGTGGGTTCGGTACAACCTTTCTGCTCAATTTGCACCTGAAGCGGAAAAAGTATTTATTTCATTGAATACTCATATTTGAATACTCATATTATCATATTTGAATACTCATATTATAAATTGCATCAATTCGCGTTCTCAAAGAGATGAACCTAACCCCGAATAAGCTCCATAGAAAAATACGCCCGACGAACCTATCACAAGTGTACCGGCCACAGTACCTACTAACCACAAAGGAACTCTTCCAGTGGTATTTGTCATCTGTCCTGCCTCCTTCCCGCTCTTTCTCTTCATAGTTTTCAACCGGTCGCAACTCTAGACATGAACGGTCACAAATAATTAGGATCTTGGCCCTTCCCAAAGAATTTTGTTTAATTTCTAATTGAAAAAGTAGTTAGAAGATAAAACAGCAAGTACAAAAATCAGCAATAATCCCCGATAAAGGCTTGTACGATTCAATTCTACACTCTGTTTATTTGGATTCGGTTGTGTCGTAGATTCAGAACTCACTAAAAACTATCTTTGAATGAATTGCGTAGCTGATATGGATCCCGAGGAAAAAACCGTAGGTACAGCTAATCCATGGACGGCTAACCATCTAACAGTAAAAATTGGATACGTCTTATCTAATGCCATTGGTTTCTCCTAATTTCCTAAGAGGCTTTCGTAAATGTATCAACTTGCTCTAACGAGTCGAAGCGACCAGTTATTAGAGGAATTTCTTGTCGATTCTCTGAGAAATATTCGTTTGGGCGAGGGCTCCCAGAAACATCGTAAGCTAAACCAGTACTTACAAAAAGCCAGCCTGCTATAAACAGGGAAGGTATAGTAATGCTGTGGATCACCCAGTATCTAATACTAGTAATAATGTCGGCAAAGGGGCGCTCTCCTGTATTTCCAGACATGTTTGACTCCGTATCTATCTTGTAATACCAAAAGGAAAGAATCGCTTCTTTTATTTATCAAAAAACTAAAAAAAATCAAAGAGATAAGATGTAAAATGCTTTAGCCAAGGCCCTTTGATTCGAAGAAAGAAAACTGATACTAATTAGGTTGTCACCTAACTAACCAAGGTATATTTAAAATATATTGGGTCAGTATAGCTATTCAAGCTACACTGCGGCAAGGTTACTGGTTATGAGATCGGGTATAATATGTGATATGTGAGACTTGCAAATTCTTGATTAATGCATCACTGCTGACACAGCGCGTAAACCACACGGAATGAAATAGTTCGTCTTTGACATAATGCAGTAAATCTGTTTAAGGTTACCCTTTTTATTTTCACCCTAACCCTTAACTTCGTGCTTGCTCGATCCTATATAAAAATCATTCTTGGAATTCTATGCTTATTGGGGCGAAAGAGTTGCAACTAATCTTTCTAAAATTTGAGTAGTAAAGACTTTTTTTGACGATCAAGTCACGGAGCGCTATTACGTAGCTGTTTGCCCCAGGAAAGTAAGTACTGCACTAAACTTGATATTCCAAAACAACTGAGATTAATCAATTAAAACTCAGAAAATCAAATCCCAATAAAATAAATAGATCTAGACCTTATCAAATCTAATAAAACAAACTTGAGTAAACAACTTTGATTCGAGGATGTGGAGTGATAAACTACTCGAGAATGATATACTAATCCATTTACTAGACATTTTGTTATTCAGATATATGTTCACCCTATTAAGCTATTTTGCCTTTCTCATGCTTACACTAACTCTGACCCCAGCTTTATTTGTTGGATTGAACAAGATTCAGATTCTGCAACTTATTCTTCTTTAAGAAAAAGAGATGTATAGAGGCAAGACGGGGTCTTCTACGGATGGCGCTTACTAATCTGTTGCATTTGCCAATGAGTTTATTAATTAATGTTTAAATATATCTTGGTAAGTTTTTGTATTAGACATTTACAAATTGAAATGGTTGAAGCATCACTATCTGGAATTGTGTCAGGCTTAATTCCCATAACCCTAGCTGGATTATTTGTAACTGCATACCTCCAATATCGACGGGGAGATCAATTAGAGATTCGATAGAATCTAATTGAGAATTGTCTCTTCCGTATTAAAATCTTGGGAAACTAGAGAGAAAAATATTTTTTTTCGAGTTTTATTTTCGTCAAAAAAAATGCTTTTGGAAGGCAGGACTGCTGCTTTTCTAACGACGAAAACTAATATTATTTCCACTTTTGATGTAGTAAACATTACTTAAACAATGTCCTTGTCAATAACGGTTAAGTAGTAAGAGACACGCCCTGTAGGATTCGAACCTACGACATCGGGTTTTGGAGACCCGCATTCCACCAGACTGAACTAAGGGCGCCCGAGGAGTCATTCTAATTCCCGAAGCTAGGAGTTGCAGCGCTCATTTTTACAAACGAAACGTGCCGGGGGGATGGGAAACTCCCCCCCCCCATACTTAAAAGAAGAGTAATAAGATCCAGATCAATTTATTGAAAAAGTAACCGTTAGCTTTGATAGTTGCTACATATATTAAAAATAGGGATGACGGGATTTGAACCTGCGACATTTTGTACCCAAAACAAACACGCTACCGAGCTGCGTCACATCCCTACTAAATTTGATTTGCGATTGATACTACCGATCCCCGGCTATTCGATCCAACTGATTATAATATCTCCTCGTGGCTATTGGCTACCACCAAAAGAAGAAGAGTTGATAAAATCTCATTTTTAAAAAGATGGTTTATTCTTTATTTGTCTTACTTATTCTGACTTCCACTTCTCTTCTTTTTTTTTTCTATTTTTTTGTCATTCAGGTTTATTAGGTTACTAGAAAAAAAAAAAGATTTCTATTTAAATCTAAGGAAAAAATGTGAAAAATCAATCTGTATAATCTAAATGGTAGATTATAGGAGATCCAATTACTCAATAGGAGACAGACAAGTGGGGAAATAGAACTTTTAATTAAAAGGAGGATTCTTATGCAACATGTGAAAGTATATCTTTCTACGGCCCCCGTCGTAGCTATGATATGGTTTGGCCTATTAGCTGGTTCACTTATAGAAATAAATCGATTTTTTCCAGATGCTTTATTATTTCCATTTTTTTAGTTTTTTTTTTCAAATGAATTAGAGAAATAAGGCGTGAACTTTTGTCACGCCTTATCACAAAACATTTAGTGGTCAAAACTTCGTGAATATTCCGCTTATACTATTACGGATTTACGCCCGAACCCCCTATCCCTTTTTTATTGAAAAGAGAACTCGAGTACATTTGATTCTATGGCCAAAAGTAGAGATATGAGGATAACTATTGCTTTGGAATGTACAAGCTGTGCTCAGAAAGAGACTTGTGGCAAATCCAAAGGCATATCGCGATACACTACACGTAAAAATCGTCGCAACACACCCACTCGATTGGAGCTGGAAAAATATTGTCCTTATTGCTCCAAACACACTTTGCATAAAGAGTCGAAGAGATGAAGGATATTTACATTGTGGCTAGTTCGAGAGTATTCCAAAGCAACACAACATTGATATGTATCAGCAGTTACAAAGAAATAGCATGAATAAATCTAGACGCCCTCCTCGTAGACGTTCCCCTTCCATTCATTTGAATGAAATTGTTGATTATAAAAATATTAGCCTACTTCGTCGGTTTTTAAGTGAACAGGGTAAAATCTTATCAAAAAGGATAAATAGATTGACCTCAAAGCAGCAGCGTGTGGTAGCTACTGCCGTAAAAAGAGCTCGCATATTGGCCTTACTGCCCTTTTCAAATAACGAAAATTAGACCACTTTGAAAACAAAAGATTGATTTATAGAAAAAAAACTAGGTATTTCCTGCAAAAAAGACAAAAAAATACGATTTAAAGCAATCCCGCATAATTTCGTGAAGTTAAACTAATATCTGCGAGATAGACTGTCTTTATCTCTCTATTTTCCTTCTCTTTCACCCTTTTTGTTGTGATAAATTTATAACTTAACTGGAGTTGATATTCCTGCCTCTCCGTTGAAAACGATTCGGAGAGGCTTAAATTTGCTATCGTAGATCAATTTTTTTGTCGTTAACTTTATCTAGAAGTCTCGAGAAGCAATAAGTATCTAAGATAGCGATTTGGGCAAGTGTCTTGCAATTCAAAAGAACTCGATTCTTATACAAACTGTGAATCGTCAAGCTGTAGGTAATTCCATCTTTTCGTGCTGCTGCATTAATCCGAGCAATCCAAAGACGTCGAAAGGTTCGTTTTCGATTACTTCTATCTATATAAGCACAAGCTAAAGCCTTTTTTTCTTGCTGGTTCGCTGTTCTAAATAATGCCGACTGAGCTCCCCGAAAACCAGATGCAAAATCAAGAATGTTTTTGCGATACTTCCGAGCTACGGATCCTCTTTTTACTCTGGTCGTTATACGTATAGCCTCACAAAAAATCTGATATTATTAAATAGAATAAATCCTTTATTTATCATTCCCTCTATCTTTTTTATTTTTATCTCATGTAAGAATTAGAGATCCCAGCGGCTTCCGCTATTCCGACTTTCCTTCCCGTAACTACCTTGTTTGATATAAAAACTCTAAATATGTTACAGATTCCAATGTTTTCGCGGTTGATTCCTTTTGGCAGTCGGATCCCCCTATATACCGGAGTTTAAATTTGTCTCAAAACAAGAGAATGAAACTGCTGTTGGTGGGTCGTACGATCCCCAATTATTAAACTCAGCCTGTTTAGGCTTTTCTAAACTTATTTCTGATTTGTTAGAAGAAATCTTATGTTATGTATAGTAGCGGTATTTGATACCGGGAGTTAAAAGAAAGGCTAATCCTGTTACCGCCAAACCGGAATTAGCAGTAGAGGTATAGTAGTTGATACCACTAGCCTAATGTCGTTTAATAACTCAAATTTCTTATTACTGGCTTTTTCCATCGTTCCAAATCAAAAGATCGGGTTCGCACCGACTTCAACCACGAATTCTATTTTTTTATCAAAATAGATGGATTATGAAATTAGTCCCATCATCTCTTGGGTAGATTATTCTGCAGCGTCAATCCTCAAAAGGTTGGACTTTCCGATCCAAACAAGTCACACATACACCCTAGTACATACCCCCCGCCGCTGGGGACACCCTCGAAGAGCTGGGGATTTCGTTCCACTTCCCATGAATTGTCTTGCTTTTCTAATAAGTTGCTGATTTGTTGGCACGCTCAAAAATGCAGAAGATTTTCTTGGTATGAAATATTCTCGACCAGTTAGATAAATATGCTCTATCCATCTATACATCTCAGAATTGATTCTCAATTTTCTCTTTTAGGAATTTGAAGTTTTTCAGAATAACTTCGTAGAGCTGTTCCTGGGTGGGTAAGTTAATAACTATCAGAGTGAAACGACAAAAGAATGAAAAGAAAATCAAATCTCGGAATAAATTCGCCTGCAAATATCAATTAATTTTTGACTATTTGGTAAATCTCTAACGTGAAACGTTTTCCAACGCTACGAGATCCACAACACCGTACTCCCGAGCTTCTTCCGCTGACAAAAAAACGTCTCTTTCCATGTCTTCGGAAATTATCCAGAGGGGTTTACCAGTCCTTTGGGCATATACTTTAGTTATACAATCGCGTAATTTTGATGCTTCTTCTGCTTCCATAACACATTCTCCAGCTTGTCCGTCATAGTAGGAACTAGCAGGTTGATGAATCATAACCCTAATTTGGTGACTCTGACTAAGTCTGACCGTACAAGCAGATATCTCCGCATACGGCTACCTAATCATTGGAGGGCTAAGCTAATGAGGCTTGTTCAGTTTGATTTCTAAGTAGCACTTCTTTTCTTTGCGTTGTAAAAATACTAAATATTCTACAGCGCCGTTTTCTTTTGCGCCTACTTGCTCTTACCGTACCAGGGGGTTCTTTTTCTATTTTAGAGAATCTTACCATCCTTCCTTTCATAGTACTATGATGGTTCTGTCATCTTTTTGTGTCTACAATCCCAAAGTTTGCTATGTATAGCTCTTATCAACAAAAGAATCAACATCATTTGAATTTTTTTTTGTCAGCAAAAAGATCTTGGGATTTTGATACTTCTACAAATGACGTTATTATATAAAATCTATGACGCTAGTATAAATTTGATTGATGTCAGATCTAACGCAAGTAAAAAAATATCTTTTGATTCTCTTTATACTTTTAATGCTTCAGCGTTTTATTTCCGGATACTTCTGAACTATGGAAAAGTCGCCAAGCACCGATTGCCATGCTATTGTTGCTTCGAGTAAGCGAAGGCAAAATTGTAATTCATACAAACCATTGGCGCCAAGCGTGGGGTAGTGCTATACGTCTTGTAATCTCTCCACCAGCCAAAATAAAAGATCCCATTGAAGCAGCGAGCCCCATGCAAATGGTATGTACATCTGGTACGACAAATTGCATCGCATCGTAAACAGATATTCCGGCTAATACTGCCCCGCCTGGAGAATTTACATACAAGTACATATCTTTGGATTGATCCTCACCATTCAAATACATCATGATGCCGATAAGCTGATTGGCAATCTCGTCATCGATCTGTTGACCTAAAAAAAGAAGTCTTTCTCGATAAAGCCGGTTGATTGGGATAGGTCACGTCTATTTTTACTTCCTGCCCTCCCTCTGGAACCGTAAAGGTCTTGTTAAAGACATACGGCTTCTACGTAAGGGAAAAAAGATGGAATGAAAAAGCAAAAAGAATTGGAGTTTTATTCTTCCACGTATTTAACCTCGCCCAAAATATCAATTTTCCCTTGTTCAAGTTTGTCTGTCCTTTTTTTTTTTACACATATTGAAGTACGTCGTAACTGGCATTTGGTGCACCTAACTGTGCCGATTTCTTTCTTTTACACCAGTAGATTTCTTTTTTACATTGAGACCTTTTGTTGCAAAGAATCTTTAGGCTCATTTCCTACCCCGTAAGGAAGAGAGAGTTTCCGACCACCACCCGCACATATGGAACAAGTAGTTTTCCTTTCCCTTTATTCACTTTTTTTTTACTCAATGAATCTATCAATCTTATGTTTAATTAGTATTTCGCACGTAGTTTTGTTGCGATCGATCTCTGGGATCGGGTGACCGAGGCCTAGACAATTTGTTCATTTTAACTCGCCATGGACTCCAACAGTTAACACTTTTTGTTTTTTTTTTTTAATTTAGAATTCTCTCACGTATGCAATAACTAATAGTAATAGAGTAGTTAATTCTAGGCGAGATGAGTACAGATCGATCGGTTGCAAAATGGCGGAGACAGATTTCGCCAGGTCCTATACACCTAATAAGTCACACTATACGTCAACCCAAACTGCCTCCTCTTCCCCAGGTAAACGAAAGGGCACTTTTGGAACACCGATTGGCATATATTAATAATCAAAATTCTTATTGGAGTTACCTTTTAATTGGGGGCGTAATTCGCGTTAAATAAAAGCTTAGGTTAGCTTATGGCATATTATCATATTATGTCATATTATCATACGTCCAACCAAAATAATATAGGTTGCTATATTCTTCTTGACAGATATATTTTGATGGGACCAATCTCTACATTGTTATACGAAGAGGACAGGTGCTAGAATATCTATGTCTCTCACTCTTTTTTGCGAGAGCCATTATCTCTCGAGAAGTTGCTAGCTTGTTCCGCGCAATAACATTTTTTCCAAAATCAAATGAGTGAACTGATAGAATCATAATAAAAACCTTTCTCACTTAACTTAAAGGCAGGAACTTCGCTTCTTATTATTCTCCTACCTATATCTATTATCTATTGCTCCAATCACAAATTAGAATATTATTGCATATTTTTTACATAACAAACTTCATTTTATCTCTTCAAGATGCGAGCTCCCATTGCAATAAAGTTATGTGTTGATAATAATCTCGAATATCCAAGAAAGGGGTTTTTCACGGGTTTGCCTTGGTATCGCGTTCACACCGTTGTATTAAACGACCCCGGTCGCCTAATTGCTGTGCATTTAATGCATACTGCCTTGGTTTCTGGTTGGGCGGGCTCGATGGCTTCATATGAACTAGCTGTATTTGACCCATCCGATCCTGTTCTTGATCCGATGTGGAGACAGGGTATGTTTGTCATTCCGTTTATGACTCGTATCGGGGTAACAAAATCATGGGGGGGATGGAGTATCACAGGAGATACTGCGACAGACGCAGGTATCTGGAGTTACGAAGGCGTAGCCGCAGCTCATATAATACTATCCGGTCTCCTGTTTTTAGCCGCTATATGGCACTGGGTCTATTGGGACCTGGACCTGTTTCGTGATGATCGTACAGGAAAACCCTCCCTGGATTTACCTAAAATCTTTGGAATTCATCTATTCCTTTCGGGAGTACTTTGTTTTGCATTTGGAGCGTTTCACGTAACCGGTTTATTTGGTCCCGGTATTTGGGTATCAGATCCATATGGATTAACGGGAAAGGTAGAACCCGTAGATCCGGCTTGGGGAGCCGAGGGCTTTGACCCTTTCATTCCGGGCGGAATAGCGGCGCATCATATAGCAGCGGGAGTTTTAGGCATACTAGCCGGATTGTTTCATCTCAGTGTTCGTCCTCCCCAGAGATTGTATAAGGCTCTACGTATGGGAAATGTTGAAACGGTATTGTCCAGCAGCATTGCCGCTGTATTTTTTGCCGCTTTCGTTGTTTCTGGAACCATGTGGTACGGCTCCGCCGCCACTCCAATTGAACTGTTTGGACCTACCCGTTATCAATGGGATCAGGGGTACTTTCAACAAGAAATAGAAAGACGGATACGATCAAGCGAAGCCAAAGGAAATCTGAGTCTCTCCCAAATATGGTCGAAGATTCCGGAGAAATTGGCTTTTTACGATTATATTGGAAACAACCCCGCAAAAGGTGGGTTGTTTAGAGCAGGTGCAATGGATAATGGAGATGGCATAGCCGTTGGTTGGTTAGGGCATGCCATTTTCAAGGATAGGGAAGGACATGAACTGTTTGTACGCCGTATGCCAACTTTCTTCGAAACATTTCCAGTTGTCTTGGTAGACGCAGAAGGTATCGTAAGAGCTGATGTTCCATTCAGACGAGCAGAATCAAAATACAGTGTTGAACAGGTAGGTGTAACTGTAGAATTTTTTGGTGGTGAATTAGACGGTGTTAGCTTCAGCGACCCTGCCACAGTTAAGAAATACGCTAGGCGCGCCCAATTAGGCGAGATCTTTGAATTTGATCGCGCCACTTTGAAATCAGATGGTGTTTTTAGGAGTAGTCCACGGGGATGGTTCACTTTTGGCCATGCTACGTTTGCTCTCCTGTTTTTCTTTGGTCATATTTGGCACGGCGCAAGAACTCTATTTAGAGACGTCTTCGCCGGCATTGATCCTGACTTGGACGCCCAAGTTGAATTCGGTGCGTTCCAGAAGTTGGGAGACCCAAGTACCAAACGACAAACCGTTTGAAATATCTTTTTTTACGTATCCCTTATATTAGAGTCAAAAAGCGGGATTCTTTCTTTCACTCCTTATCCTAGTTACTTGTCTTATATATATTGAATCGAGAGTAATTAGTTTATCAAAACTGAATGAGTTGTTTTAACTGAATAATTTTACCTACTTCAAAATCACCCTAAGATAAAAAGATTTAGATAGAATTAGAATAACTAGTACGAGAGATATCTTTAAAAAACACCAATTAACCGCTGAATCCATGGAAGCACTGGTTTACACATTTTTGTTGATAGCCACCTTAGGTATAATATTTTTTGCAATTTTTTTCCGAGAACCTCCTAAAGTGCCTACCAGGGGAAAATAGGGGAATCTCTCTGTACTTTAAATTCATCGCATCAATGAAACAATCAGAGCGAGTAGAATAAGATTAATGAATGAAAGACCTTCCCCTATAACTTATAGGGGAAGGTCTCCATGTATGACTAATCTTCGTGTTCCTCGAAGGGATCTCTTAGTTTTTTGGACGGTTGACCAAAAGCGGTATATAAGGCATAACCAGTGAAGCTAACAAGTGAACGGGATATGGGGATAGCGACTAAAGTTGCGGTTTCCATTGCCATGTGACCCAATAAATTTTGTTTCACCCGATATACTAGTATACAAAGTCAACAAATTTCAACTAGTTGAATAGGCTATATGGCTACAAAAGTTATTGATGAAACTCCTAGAGGTAAACCCAGAATTAGTTTTTTAGGAATGGTTTTGAAACCGCTCAACTCAGAATATGGAAAAGTAGCTCCCGGTTGGGGAACCACCCCTCTAATGGGATTTTTTATGTCTCTATTCGCCATATTTCTAGTTACTATTTTAGAAATTTATAACTCATCCGTTTTGTTGGACGGTATTTCAATTAGTTGGTAAAAAGGCCCTAAGTCCCACTGATGCACTAGCAACAGCCGGGGACTTAGGGAGAATACTAGAAATCGAGTTGGTAGTTAAATCGCGTAAACTTTGTCCTTTCATTAATTTTTTGGCAACATGGGTGTGTGATTCGTAGCAATTAATCCGGTTCAACAAATAAATTTGAAAAGTTCTTTATTTAATCTCTTTGAATAAAAGTTATTTCACCAATAAAGTCTCGCCGAGTAGCCGTTGAATGATTATTACTCGAAACGCAAGGGGTTTGTATTTAGTGAGAAATGTCAGACTATGATTAATTTGCAGTAATTTACTGCTTAAATTTCGTGATATGTAACCTCATACGATTTTATTAACTCGATGCTAAATCAAAGGATTATTCAGCGAATATCTCTTAACCAATTCTTTTTTAGATCTTGGAGGTAATAAAGAAAGAAATCTACTTCAGCATCAATCGTTTTTTATAATTTATAGGCGACGGCAATACAGGAAAGGATCTGGTGCCCATTAGATCTTTTTTTAGATGCAGATAAAATATTTTGTTGATATCGGTATATAGTAGAAATCTAAGGTTTTGAGAGAATCAGATTAAAACGAAAAAACCTTTATTCATTCATTTATGTACCCCACTTTTTATTCCAAATCTTTGAATTTAATTGTTAGGGGTGGATGCGGTGATAATATGGAAAGATTTCTCAATACGCTAAGACTACTACGAGTTTTTAGATAACAAGTAGAGGCTAACATGAGATTAAAACGGGATTTATTTACGAGTTTATACGAGCCAAACGGCTCCGGCCTATCCTTCTTCGTTTTTCATCATCGACAAAGAGGCGGAAAAACGCTGAACTAATGGGGGTTTAATGTCTTTTCTAATTTCCCTTTTCCTGTTCGAAAAATTAATACTAGAAAAGCGAACTGGGCGGTGCTCGTAAAAGAAAATGTCTTTGTTTAAGCTGTGTGAGGGAAAACTCTCATGCTCAGTTTTTAAAGAGGGAGTCGAAGGGGCTTACCTATCTTGCTAAGGTATATGATTGGTTCGAGGAGCGCCTCGAAATTCAGGCAATTGCTGATGATATTACCAGTAAATATGTTCCTCCGCATGTGAACATATTCTATTGCTTGGGGGGAATCACGTTGACCCGCTTTTTGGTTCAGGTAGCTACTGGTTTTGCTACGACTTTTTATCACCGCCCAACCGTTACAGAAGCTTTTTCTTCGGTTCAATATACAATGACTGAGGTAAATTTTGGCTGGCTCATTCGTTCTGTTCACCGTTGGTCAGCAAGTATGATGGTATTAATGATGATCTTGCATATATTTCGTGTCTATCTAACCGGAGGATTCAAGAAACCTCGCGAATTGACTTGGGTTACCGGAGTGATTCTAGCTGTATTAACTGTGTCTTTCGGTGTAACTGGATATTCCTTGCCCTGGGATCAGATTGGCTATTGGGCTGTTAAGATTGTAACAGGTGTTCCTGAAGCCATTCCCTTGATAGGACCTTCATTAGTGGAATTATTGCGAGGAAGTGTAAGTGTCGGACAATCTACATTAACTCGTTTTTACAGTTTGCACACTTTTGTTTTACCGCTTCTTACTGCTGTTTTTACGCCGATGCATTTCTTAATGATTCGTAAACAAGGCATTTCAGGTCCCTTATAGTTTTCTTATTGATCTGAAAAAGCCATATCCATGCATCAACATATTCTTAAGAAAGGAGACGCATTTTCTATTTTCTAAAAAGATTGTTCTGTTGCCGCAAAGACTTACAGATGAAAAGCCACTCAGCGGATTGAATTATCGTCTCGAACTACCGAGATGACGCAGTCAAAATGTTAAAAGGGAAGAAGTGGATTATGGGAGTGTGTGACTCGTCACAAAGTATGTGGGCTACGCAGATATCGAGTAGGATAGGTGCTGCTGTATCTCCCCTCCAACTTTTTTTTTCGGAATTAAGAATCGAAACCTGGAGGTAAAAGCATCTTTATGGGACTTGGAAAGTTGTTTGGAGACCCTTTTTCCATGATCGAACCAAAAAAATTAGAAAAATAAAAAGGCCTCGTCAAACCCCAAAACTATTTTTCTATTCGGTATTTTTTCGTATATGGCTTTTACAATGATACATACATTTCTTCTGTATCAGTTACTAAATTATTCCAGTAATAGCCGTCGGGGTAAAAAAACGATCTAAAGAGAAGTAAGTAGCCAAGGTCTTAACGAGTTGAAATTCTACACAGGTCGTAGTTATGTTACAAAATTCCTATATATATGGAAAATGATACAATACGTCACGTATAGGATATAAGATAATCCGTGAAGCTTTATCCTAAAGTTATTGAGGCTGATTCGGATGAAAAGCCATGCCGTGCAAATGAACTTTTTATTTTGCGTTCCTCTTTTTTTTTTATTGCGAGAAGGAAAGGTATATGTTTGAGCCGTATGAGAAGAAATTCCCATGTTCGATTCTTACGGGGGAGTGAGCAGTTCATCCCAACAACAAAGAAACCTGACTTGAACGATCCTGTTTTGCGAGCGAAATCAGCAAAAGGCATGGGACATAATTATTACGGAGAACCCGCTTGGCCAAATGATCTCTCATATATATTTCCCGTAGTAATCTTGGGAACCATTGCATGTACCGTAGGTTTAGCCGTTTTGGAACCATCAATGATTGGTGAGCCGGCAAATCCATTTGCAACTCCTTTAGAGATATTACCTGAGTGGTATTTCTTTCCGGTATTTCAAATACTTCGTACAGTACCAAATAAATTACTAGGTGTTCTCCCAATGGCGTCGGTACCCGCAGGCTTATTGACTGTCCCTTTTCCCGAGAATGTTAATAAATTTCAAAACCCATTTCGACGCCCAGTAGCTACAACAGTTTTTGCAATTGGCACCGCAGCTGCCATCTGGTCAGGCATCGGAGCAACTTTACCCATTGAAGGCTCTCTAACTTTAGGTCTATTTCAGTATCTTTTCCCTCCCATTTTTTACAAACTCTAAGGATATTAGTTAGATTCCACCAGTCTAGGGAATAATTGCTGCGGAGCAAGATGTCCCTAGACTCATGTCAATTGTTCGCATTAATTGTTTCCGTCAAAGTAAAAAGTCCAATATCAAATTCTCCAATTCTTTTTGTTTTCATTCAAAAATTTCGTATATATTGAAATTCAAAGTAAAATAATCTTTCCGATCCAATATATATATATATATTTTTTTTTCCTAATCATAAGATATTATTACAATATAATTCTTTGTTTAAGAAGGAAAATAAAACTCGTTATTTAGAACCTCCATCTATTGATGCCTAAATCTTTGTTGGGTAATTCTTTAGCAAAACGCTCCCGCAAAGCTTTCGACAACTGATCTACAGATTTTTGTCCGAAATTCCTTATTTTTAATAGATCTTCTTGGCTATAATTAAGCAAATCAGCAATTGTGTGTATTTCAGCCCTTTTAAGGCAATTAAAAGCTCTGGCAGGTAATTCGAGTTGATCAATAAACGTATTTTTGAGAAGAGTTCCCTCTAGGTTACTTGTGTTATCAAATAGCAATTGCAAAGACGGTGACCCTGTTAAATCGATGGAATCTTTCTTAGATTCGAGAGAAGATAAGTTATTGCACTTGACGTCTGAAAAAGGATTTGACAATTCTATAAGTTTTTTAGAAGCTTCATTAAGTGCTTCGTGTGGTGTCAGACTGCCATTGGTCCATATTTCGAGAAATAATAGTTCCCGCGTCATTCTACCGCTTCCAAGGAGATGTATACTATAATTCATGTTTTGGACAGGCATAAAGACAGCATCGATAAGAAATTGCCCATCGTTGTCTCCATTTGAATTTTCTATTCGATATCCACAGCCTTTTTCAATTTTCAATTCAATATTTAAAGAGATTGGTTGAGTAATAGTAGCTACATATTGGGAATGATCAATTATTTTAACACAAGGTGGCAATATTATATCAGCCGCAGTTACTTCTTTAGGACCCGTTACAGATAAAAAAGCCTCTTGAATATTATTGGAATCACTCTTAAGTACAATATCTTTCAGATTAACTAAAACATCATGTATTGTCTCTTAAAGACCCGTTATTGTAGAATATTCGTGTGCAACTCCGTGGAATTTTGCACGTGTTATGCTTGTCCCTCCTACCTCTTGTAACAAGGCCCTACGCAAGGCAATACCTACAGTGCTAGCTTGGCCTCTCTCAAAGGGAGATATGACAAAACGACCATAATAAAGCCGCTTACCCTCTTTCTTCGAATCGATACATTTCCACTGAATTGCCTGAGTAGAGATCGATCTTTCGTTTTTGAGCATAGGAAAATCCATTTTATATAACTAATTGAATTGCTGATTAAGTTAAACGCGTCTTTTTCTGGGGGGTCTACAGCCATTATACGGCATAGGAGTCACGTCACGTACGAAATTGAGGGTTATGCCGCTTCTCCGAATAGCCCGTAAAGCGGTGTCTCGTCCTGGTCCGGGTCCGCTCGTCATAACTTCGGCCTGTTTCAGGCCCCGATCGATTGAAGCCCTAATTGCATTTTCCGCTGCAGCTTGTGCAGCAAATGGTGTGCTTTTGCGCGTTCCTTTGAATCCGCAAGCACCGGCGGAGGACCAAAGAATTACTTGTCCTCGAACATCCGTAACGGTAATAATAGTGTTATTGAAACTTGCTTGGATATGAATAACTCCTTTTTGAACTCCGCGTCTTACTTTCCGTGAACGTATTTTTTTTGTATTATTTAACATAATGTATTTTCTATTTCTATTGGAAATCTAAAGTAAATTGATATTTCTTTTGTAAATTATGTCATCCCTGCCTTTGCTTGTGTTTTGGGTTGCAACAAATTACCATAATTCGACTACGTCTACGAATCAATCGACATTTTTCACATATTTTTCGAATAGAAGCGCGGATTTTCGTATCTACAACCTTGTATCTAGTGAGTAATAATATCTATAGATTCGGCACATGTCCAACTTCTTATCTTGATTTGACTAAAGAGGATAAGAGGTGGACATGTGAGGGACATGTGACTAAGTCTATTGCAAAAATATACTGGCCGGAAGCAGAACTTATTGAGTGTTACTTGTCTGTTTGTTCTTGAGACGATAAATGATGCGGCCCTTAGCCAGATCGTAGGGACTTAATTCGGCTCTTACCCTATCTCCTGGTAGTATTCTTATATAACTACGTCAAATCCTTCCCGATATGTGAGTCAATACTTGACATCCATTATCTAGACACGCTCAAAACATGGCATTGGGAAGAGATTCTGTAACTGTGCCTTCCATGTCGATGAGATTCTGTTTCTTTATCATTTAAAATAAATAGACCCCCAAAATTATTTTTAAAAAGATTCCTATAATCTATATTATGAGAAAGCCGTGGGACTTTTCGGATAATTACCAAATATGACACAGAATTTCTCCCCCAATTTTAGTACGTCGGGCTTCCCGATCGGTAATAAGCCCATGAGATGTTGATAAAATTGCAATCCCCATGCCTCCTAATACTTCAGGGATTCTTCGGCGATCGCAGTAAAGTCTCAGGCCAGGTTTACTAATACACCCAATAGTTGCGATGTATGGTTCTTTTTTCTTCCCAAAATATTTTAGTCTAACATCCAAAAAGTCCTTCCCATTCTCTTTGTGTTCTGCAACACTTTTTAAAAAACCTTCTTCAAATGAGATTTGCACAATACTTCTAGTCATTTTAGTAGCAGGTATTTTAATCACAGCTTTTTTTCTTGTATTCGCATTTCTTATTGCAGTAGCTGTAATAGAAGTGGCATCATTACTCGTGAAATATCAATCAATAGTTGTTGCAATTGTTAATGTCAAAATAGTTCCTAATGCTTTTCCTTTATTTTCTTTTAAGCTAAAATCAAAGTAAAGTTTGAAAAAGTTTATTCCAGGGCAGGTTGTTCTACCTATCTTTTTTTTTTGTAGGGATTTATTTTTTTTTTTATTTGAGTTCAAAATAAAAAATTGGAAATTGACAACTCATAAAAGTCTTATTGATAACTGGTTGCAACACTTCAGGGGCTAACGAGACTATTTTGGCAAAATTATATTCTCGTAATTCTCTAGATACCGGACCGAAAATCCTAGTTCCTCTAGGGTTTCCTTCCTGGTTGACGATAACGGCTGCATTGTCGTCGAATCCAAGAAATATTCCGTTGCGTCGTCTTATCCCTTTCCGGGTGCGTGCTGCTACTGCCCTAACCACTTCCGATTTCTTCAAAGACATGTTCGGTATGGCTTCTTTGACTACAGCAACGACAATATTACCCATATTTGCGTATCTGCGGTTGCCCGTTCCTAGTACCCGAATACACATCAATTTACGAGCTCCGCTGTTGTCTGCTACATCTAAATAACTTTGAATCTGAATCATTTGGTATTGTATAGTAGGGGAAGTTGTAAGTTTAGTTATATATAATGTATATTTACACATATATAACTTTGTTTTATATAGTTATATATACATTATATCTCGATAAAAAAAACATTTTTGCCCCTTCTTTCTAATTAGATTTCGTTGTGGAAGTTAATAATCGAGTAGGTATAGGCATCTTATGCGCAGCCATTGCTATGGCAATTTTGGCTACATCTTCTGGTACTCCGGTTAATTCATAGATTATTCGACCCGGTTTAATGACAGATACCCAGTATTCTGGTGATCCTTTGCCCGACCCCATACGCGTTTCGGCTGGTCTCATGGTGATCGGTTTGTCAGGGAAGATACGTATCCATAATTTTCCACCTCTACGGGCGTGGCGCGCTATTGCTCTCCTTCCTGCCTCTATTTGTCTAGCTGTAATCCAAGTTGGCTCAAGGGCTTGAAGAGCAAATTTCCCAAAGGAAACTACGTTGCCGCGATTCGATATTCCTTTTAATCTTCCTCTATGTTGTTTACGGTATTTAGTTCGTCTAGGGTTGCAATCGATGTTGGGTGCTCATCTCTGCTACAGAACCGGGCATGGAAGTCTCCCTCCAACCGGCTCCTCGTAAATCCAATCCTTCATCCCTTGCTAATCAATTGGTTGCTAGTTTCTTTTTTTTCTTTACATCTGTTATTCATTTGTTTACGTTTATAAAAAGCAACCTTTTTTTTTTATTCAGTTATAAGTTTACGAGCGAGAATGGGCTTAATTCTACAATACTTTTTAAAAATTACCCAAAAAGAACTTGTGAGCTTCTCTCGCCATCCCACTTGCCAGATCTTGCTTTTCGCAAACTGAATGAGATTTGGAAGTCTCCTCGTTGTTTCAATCTCCTTGAATAAGCGTTTAGGTCCTCTCCCTTGGGAACGGAGCTGAGGTAGTATATCCTGCTTTACCTTTATCAAATCAATATTCTCAGTTTCAATTGATTTGAAACTCCTTTCTAATCGGGCGTAATCTTGCTACATAACGTAACCCTTTGATAATTAGGTGATTAACCATACGCATATGACTAATCGCGGAAAAAGAACTTGAATTCTTTTGGTTATTCCAAAAGTGTCGCAAAACCATAGTCATACTGCTTCCAGCTTTTCCGGAGAAGAGATTTCTACGGATGAAAGCTTTCTTTATGTTGAAATAGATTTGCTCTGTGTTTGGTACTTACTACTCAATATTTATTGACATAAAAGGGTTCAAGTTTTAACTACAGGTGTTCCTTTTTAGGGCAAGGAAATATATTTTTACCTTTTGAACGAGTCGCCCACTAAGCATAGCAGATATTTTATAAAAGTTGGGCTAAAAAAATTTAAACTGAAATAGTATGAAACTCTTTTGGTTTATATCAATATTTATAACATCTTTTCTCTATCAAAAAAATTAACTTAACTATTAAGTATCCCGAAAAATCCATATTTTTACACCCAAAACCCCATAGATTGTCTGAGCCGGGTAATAGTAGTAGCTTATATTGGCTTTAACCGTTTGTAGGGGAACTCTACCTTCTCTAGCCCACTCAACGCGTGCCATTTCACTACCATTTAAACGCCCGGCTATTTGTATTTTGACACCTCTATCAGTAGTTCTTCCAACCAGTTCCATGGTTTTTTTCATAGTTCGTCGGAAAGGAACTCTATTTCTTAGTTGCGATGCAACATGTTCTGCTAAAATCTTCGGTTCTCTATAGGGTTGGGTAACACTAATTAAGGTAATCCGGATATTTTGACTTTCGAGTCCTAACATCTTTCCGAGATCATTTTTCATTTGACCAATTCCCAGATTCCGTTCTTCAATTAGCAAATCAGGAAATCCGGTATGTATATCAATCTGGAGAAGATCTGTTTTTCGTCGGATTTCAATATACCCAATTCCACCGTAGTTAGACACATTTTTTATATTATTTTTAATATATTTTTCAACAAAATCGCGTATTTTTTTATCCCCTTTAAGGAATTGTGGATAATCCTTAGTTTTTGCAAACCAGTAAGAGTAATGCTTTTAATTTACGCCGAGTCGAAAACCAAGTGGATGAATCTTTCGTCCCATATCTATATTTTCCTAACTAAATAGTAAATTATTTATTTGTAGTTTCCTTTTATTTTTTGACTAATATCATTAGTCATCCACACATAGACATTAATTTCCATTATTTTTTAACTGAATTTGATTTAATAGTAACTTTACACATAGGTCTTTTTATCGGGTAACCACGTCCTTGAGCTCGAGGACGGAATCTACGTAGGTACATAGAGTTATCTACGTAAGCCTCACCAATGAATAAATCAGATTTATTCCATCCAAAATTAGTATTTGCGTTTGCAGCTGCGGAAAGAACGATCTGCGATACAAGGCGACATGCTCTATAAGGCATGAATTCAAGTAATACAAGCGCTTCTTCGTATGAAGAATTCCGTATTCGGTCGATTATACGTCGCATTTTGTTAACTGACACGCGTATATTTGTTCCTAAAGCTTGCGTTCCGACTTGCAATTTATTTCTGTTTTTCATAACATATGATTTCCTAATTATCGGCGAGAGCCTTTATCACTTTTGGCATGTCCCCGAAAATTTCGGGTAGGTATAAATTCCCCCAGTTTATGTCCTACCATACGATCGGTTACGTAAATAGGCAGATGTTCCCGTCCATTATGGACGGCAATGGTGTGACCGATCATAATAGGAACTATTGCGGAAGCGCGGGACCAAGTTAGAATCAATTTTCTTTCCTTACGTATATTAAGTTTTTGAATTTCCCGTATTAAATGAGTGGCAACAAAGGGACCTTTTTTTGATGAGCGTGTCATGATCAATTGCTCCTTTCTTAATATTTTTACCTATCAAATACCTTTGCGTCGACGAAGTATTAGGGAATTTTTACATTTTCTTTTGTGACTTCTTTTCCCCAGTGCAACATGTCCCCAAGGGGTTACTGGTTTCTTTCGGCCGATCGATGTCCTGCCCTCTCCCCCCCCGTGGGGATGATCCACAGGATTCATAGCTGAACCTCTGACTTTGGGTCGCTTTCCTAACCACCGCTTGGACCCTGCCTTTCCCAAATCCTCGCTATTAATATCTATGTTTCCTAACCGACCCACACTTGCAAAACAATTTTGAGGTACCAATCGAATCTCGCTGGAAGGTAATCTTAATGTAGCTAAGCTACCTTCTTTTGCAATTATTTTTGCTACCGCACCAGCTGCTCTGACTAATTATCCGCCTCTTCCATATTTTAATTCTATATTATGTATAATAGTGCCTAAAGGCATTTTGGTCGAAGTAAATCTTCTTATTGTATTTATAGCAATAGTAAAAAGAAGACCTCTTCCCAAACTGTACAAGCCCATTTCAAGGCATACAGCTTTTTGAATGTGAGACAGAAGATTAAGATATTACTAAGATATTACATGGTTACCATGGATAATGGATACATACAGACATCCATTCAATAAGCTCAACACTTCTTGGGTTGAGGTGAAAACCAGTAATGTTGGACCTGTTTCTTTCATCACATCCTCGGCTTTTTTCTTTGTGCCTGCATCTGGCTTTTCTCAATACTTATCAAGAGTTTAGCAGCAGAATTGATGATTTTCATGATTCACGTAAACATTTATTGTGTGTTCAGGATAACTTAGGAAACTGTTATTATTTGGTATTTATTTAATAGAAGTGTATTTTTAGGCATCTATCTCGTATGTTACTTTGCTTTGTAGTTTCGGTATCGCCTCTGACCATCAACCCGAATTGAGTGTTTACTTTTTTGTACTCAAATTGTCATGTGAAAAAAGTACTCTTTGCTTATTCTCCTAATTTGATATTCATTATTTGTTTCCATATTATCTTACCCTTGGAAATTGATTTATTTTGCATTCTTATAAAGTTATTGCACGCGCTGCTGTCCCTTTTTGGTTATCCCAATGAGGTTTGTTCTGAAGTTTTTGTGAACAGAGTGCTGGGTTCGTGAGTCTATTCTACAACTCAAGCGATTAATATCTGAACACGCAAATCATGTATTCAACTCGCGCTCAGAGGCAAAGTGTTTCCCGTCGAGATAGAGGCGCTAGGGCCCGATGTGACAACATCTCCAACCTTTATTCCCCGCGCATGTAATATATATCTCTTCTCACCATCTGCATAATTTACTAAACAAATTAATGCGTTGCGATTGGGGTCGTATTCAATACTTGCTACTCTACCGGCGACATCATATTTGTTTCTCAAGAAATCGATTTTGCGATACAAGCGCTTGTGAGCACCCCCTCTATGTCTACTCGTTATTATCCCCGCATGATTACGTCCATTTTGGGATATTTTTCCATAAGTCAATCTTTTGCAAGGCTTGTTTCTTGTTCCTCTTATCACGTTTAGAATGCGTTGGTTTCGGGTACCCGCATTATACGCGTCATATGATCATGCGGCCATATTTCTTTTTTTCCTTTTTTATAAATTTCTCATTTTATACTAAAATTAATAAAAGAAAGTCTCAGGTTTAATTTAAAAATAATGGAATGAAATAATTTCTTCTTAATTTAATTATCATTTTCTTATATATGTTTAATTTTAATTTATTCTTTGGTTTTCTACTTTTGTTTTTTATACGACTACTATTTGTACCTTCCACCTCGACATCAAAAAATCTTTCAATCCAATCTTTCATTTCAGTTTTAGTTAGTTTAGAGTCCACTTTAAAAGTATATTGATTTTGCTGCAAAAGACGAATAGATTTCTCAGTAACAAGTTGGTTCTTTGGCTTATCCGTAGTATCCCCCTCACTTTATCTATTTTTTTAATATATCTAGTTAGTTATTTATTTTAGATACAATACAAAAATAAATCTAAATATCTTTTTAGCTTTATTTTTCTAAAAAGTTCCTGTGTAGTTTATTAGTGCTTTATTATTTTTTCAATCATTTTATTTTGAAATGTAATTCTTTTTTTATGGTATTTTCTTAATATTTATTTTATATAAAATTGCATCCAACAGGAATTGAACCTGTGAATTCGCCAATTATGAGTTGGGTGCTTTGACCATTCAGCCATGGATGCTCTTCAAATAATGCCAAAACCTCCGGCAACCTAAAACTTAATTATACTATTGCAATAGTATATAATATAATTTCTTTGTAAGGTAGAAAATCTGGAAATTACTGGAATTAATTACGAATTCGTTCCTTCGGAAACTCGTAATTAGAAAAAAAAAACAAAAAGATTATTCAATTTAATAAATCACTCTAAGATGATACCTTGTTTTTTTAGTGTGTGCCCATCGGGAACGAAGAAAGTCGGAATTTGTCCCTCCCGACTGTCGCATGTGCCTATCAATAGTTGTTGAAAGGATTCCCTCGAAGAAATCCCTCTTTTTTCTTCGAAAGAGGGACAAGCAAGCAATAAGGAATCTGAGACGAAACTCCTGTCGGGAAATGGAAACAAACGATGAGGGATTCCTCGAGAAGTTAACAACTACTCTTCGCATCGAGTGATTATGGATTATTTGAGGAAAACTGGATTTGAGACATACACGAGGAAGGTTCTGGGAGCAATACCAGTTATGAAGCTCTTTCGAATCAGGAGCCGTGTGAGGTGAGAATTTCACGCACGGTTCTGAATGAGCGGAAAGATCGAAAATCTTCTTTTCGACTCTGACTCTCCTACACCAGTCGTTGCTTTTTTCTCCGTTACCTCTAAAGTAGCAGCTCCAGCTTCATTTACACGGCTCTTCGGTTTAATTTTTCCATACTTATCCAATGAGTGGCATATCGCGGTGGGATTATTAGCTACTTTTAGCATGATATTAGGAAATCTAATTGCCGTTACTCAAAAAAGCGTAAAACGTATGCTAGCTTATCCCTCTATAAGCCAAATTGGATATATCATGATTGGGGTACTTGCTGCAGACTCGGAAAACGGTTACGCAAGTATGATAACTTATACGTTTATCTATATACTCATGAATTTGGGAACTTTTGCTCGTATCATCCCATTTGGTTTACGAACTGGAACTGATAATATCAGGGATTACGCGGGATTATACATGAAGGATCCTGTCCTAACATTCTCTCCGGTTTTACGTTCACCATCCCTAGGGGGTATCCCTCCGCCATCCGGTTTTTTTGGTAAACTCTATCTCTTTTGGCATGGATGGAAAGCAGGTTCGTATCCATCAGTTCCGGTGGCGCTTGTCACAAGTGTCATTTCCATCTATTACTATCTAAAAATAATTAAATTAATGTTCACTGGGAATAATGGGAGGAGCAACACACCCATAACTTCTAGACAAAATACATTAGTTTCTCCATCAATTCCAATTTCGAAAAGTTCTCTTGAAATAGCTATGCTCGTTCGTGTACTAGCATCAACCCTATTGGGTATATTCATAGATCCCATTATCGAAATCACACGGAATACGTTTTTTTAGACCTTTTAGACCCACTTCCAATTGTGATACAAAACTTCCTTTCTTTCCCAAATGATGTGTATTAAAAGTAAAAGCCGGTTCTGCTATCCCAACTAGTTCGTCTATGCAACTTACGAAATAGTTATATCTTCTTCGGTAATTGATCCTGTCATTCTCCTATCTAGCTTGTACTTGTCTCTTCGCGCCCAAAATCACTTGCTAGGAAAATGATCCCCTGTCTATTCCGGAGGAGATATAACTATTTCCGCGCAGTGCACAGCTGGAGTTGCGAAGTAAAAACCCACGCCGTTACATCCAACCGTTAGTCAAAAGGAGAATGCCCTCCCTTTTTTTTCT